AAATTAACATGATATCCAGTCGACATAACATTATTAACACCTTCAATAATTATATTATCATTATTAATTATAGATTTATATTTTAGATCTATTTTATCATAAAAAATATCATTAGTATAATACTTATTATTTAATAAAAATCCCCCTAAATAGTAATTATTATTACCTATAATATTTTTATTTACATCTTCATGTTTAATATTTTTAAGAGAATAAGGTATTGGTTTAACAAGCATTGGTAAAGTACTTTTATATAAACGGAAAGTGCAAGAATTACTTAAATCTTCAATTAAAGAACTTATTTCACTATAGAATTCTGAAGTTAAATTTATAATCGTATTATTAGTAACTTTTCCATCTAAACCAATTACTTTTATATTATCTAATTTTCATATATTTAATTTAATTGTAAAAACATCTAATAATAAAATATATATAAGCGAATATAATAAACCATTATTAGAAATAAGTTTAACATGAGGTAATTCCTTATAATGTATTAATGTAAACTCTTCTTTATTAAGCTTATGTAATTTTACATAATTAATATATGTTTCATAAAGAACAGTATTTAACCAATCTACTATAGTTTTATTTATTATCTCACTAACTATTTTTTTATTGTATACAACACCATATAAAACATTATAAAAGAAATAAAGAACTAAAGAATAAAGTGAATCATCACTTAATTTACTTATGTAATCTATTAAAGGAGAATAATCTTTAATACCTCTTCTAAGTTTTAATTTATTTTTCATGAAAATTAATATAGACGCTCTATTATCTTCAAATAAATTTTTAATAAATTTATTACTAAACAATAACTCAAAAGTTAATAACTTTTCCTTATTTAATAATAACTCTATTTTCATTTGTTTATCTAAATTACTTAATTTATTATTGTTAATAATTGTATTTAAATCTTTAAAATTTAAACTACCTTTAAAAGGAGTTTGACCTAAACCATTTAAAGATGGTTTAGATTTAGTATGTAAAAGCTTTGAAAAAAACTTTAAATAGGGTTTTAAGTTAAACATAGTATTTTTTTTTTAATATTGATATATAAATATTTTCATTAGGCTAAACAGGAATCGAACCAGTATAAATTAATTAAAAAGTAATTGTCTTACCATTAGACTATTGGCCATAAGTTATAATAGAGAGGGGAGAAATAGAAAGGGGGGGTTGTATACAATGATATGGTGAAATAAAAAAGGTAAAGGGAGTACAAAGAGGGAAAGATAGAAAATAAAGTAATATAAAAATAAGGTATTCAAATATATAAAATGGCCCCGCTTAGATTCGCGGGGGGAATACCGGCCGACGGCCGGTATTCTATTTAAAGTATTTAAGAAAGTAATCCTGTCCTATGTAATCAATAATAATTAACCACAATGGGATTCGAACCCATATAAATACTGTGAAGTAGTATTATCATAACCAATTAGATCATATAGTCAAAAAATATCGTATTGAGGAATCGAACCCCACACCTTCCGATTACAAAACGGACGCTATGCCTGGTTAGCTTATACGACATAAGCTTAAGAAAGGAATTGAACCTATATTAGACGCATATGAGGCGTCTGTTCTAACCATTGAACTACCTAAGCAAAGGATAACTACTGAGAATTGAACTCAGATAAATTGCGCCACATACAATTGTTCTACCTTTGAACTATAGTTATCTTATTGAGGAGAGACTGAATCGAACAGTCGCAGCACTACGGCACTAAAGTTACAATTTAGCTCTAATTACCAACATTAGAATCTCCCCCCTTTATTACGGTTAGTAGGAGTCGAACCTACACGATATTAATCCAAACATTTTAAGTGTTTTATGTCTACCATTTCATCATAACCGCTTATATAAAAAATATACCTATATATATTATCTCCTATCTATATACTAATAAAAATTTATCTTAAAAAATAATGATAATGATAATGATAATATATATATCCACTTAATGGAAAGAGTAAATTTAGTCTAATGAGAATCGAACTCATATTTATCGATTATCAATCGATCTCTCTACCATTGAGATATAGACTAATGAACTTAAATAAAAAAATATATTTAAGTAATCCCACAGTAAAGCTGTGTGGATGTTTAAAAAATAGATGAATAAATAAATAAATCCCGATCAGGTTCCCCTAACCGAACCGTATTTCAACTTACAGCAAGTCCTTTTAATAAAAGCTCAATAAGTAAAATTAAAATTTCTTGCTGTTGATGAGTGGTTAGTACGAAGTAGCAAAAAATTTCACCGTAACACTCTAGTTTACGATTACTAGCAATTCCTCCTTTATGTAACCGAATTTCAGATTACAATTCATAAATGAAACTATGTCTTAATCTTAATATTTAATAAATATACTGGCCCGTAGCTAAGCTGCGGGATTTAAAAGTATATAATATGTTAACTTTGAGTTAATATAATTGTTATTAATATTGTAACACGTCGATAGCCCATCTCATTAGGGTCATCATGATTAGTCTTCTACCTCTACTTCCTATAATTTTACAATTATACTTATCTATAAAGAAAAGGGTTACGTTCATTCAATAACTTAATATTAAACCTCACGGCATGAACTGACGACAACGATGTAACGCCTGTTAAAAATTCAAGAGATGGTAAGGTTCTTGGAGGATCATCCAATTAAATGACATGTTCCACTGCTTGGGACTACAACCGTCTAATGTCTTGTATTTCACCCTTGCGAGCGTACTAGTCAGGCGGAGTACTATTCATTTTCATTTTTCTTTTATTGTACTCATAGTTAACTGCTACGACTAAATGGGTATCGAATCCATGTCGCTACCGTAGCCTTCATCTCACAACGTCAATAATTTTAAGTAATCTCTTTATAGTCTTAATGTTTTCGTAGTATTTTATCCCTCTAACTTTAATTCTTATTACCTTATCTCTCTTTCAAGACATTATTCTATATCTTTATTTTTAAAGATTCGTTCTACAGATCCTTTAAGCCATTCTGATCAATGCTTGCCCTCTATGTCTAATTAGGATAGGTAGGTTTTCACAAACTTTCCCCCCTTTAGAACCGTACGTGCGACTTTCATCGCATACGGCTCAGGCATTATATTTTAATAAAACACCCTTATCTTAAGTCTGCACCCTTTCAAGTTAGTTTATTTAAACCTATCAATAACATTACATTATTGCATTTGCTTTTTAAGAAGTCTTTTACCTCCTATTCGTTATTATTATTTCCATATTTCTATTTTATAAATAACCTCTATAATATATATATATATTATAGTGAATATGAGGCTTACCAAGTTCCATTCTTTATATATATTTACCTTAGGTTCTACTCTTTATCCCTATCAGTTTTAACGTTTATAACAGAATAGATATACGATGAATCTATTCAAACTCCTGATTATTATTTATTTATTTTTATCACTAAATAATTTGCCTAAAGAGACCTCAACAAGTAGTTAACTTTAATTAACCATAGTAAATTTACCTAGCATTTATAATATATGTGATTTTTATTATAAATTACATTGTTTCTATAGCTTCACACTAAAAAATCACTTTTTTAGCATGTATAGATAGGTACATATTTGTTACGAATAATGTCGATATTATATCGAAATATAAAGAATAGCTTACATGTCGCACACCGCAGCTGCTGGCACATATTTTAGTTAGGACTCTTTCATAATTAGTATCATTATTACTATTATTTAGAAGTTTATAGTTAATCTTTTATTATTTATGATTAAATATACGGCCGCCCGCAGCAAAGCTGCGGGACTTAAATTCGTATATTTATAGTTAATATCCTTCTCGTAGATAACTTGATCAGTCGTTAGACCATTGTCAAAGATTCCCCACTGCTGCTCTATATAAGAGTTGATAATAAATCAATGTGGCCGTTGTGACGCTTATCGCCGGCTCCAGTTCCAAGGCTAGATTTTATTATCTATTACCTACATCTGAATAAGATATTTTTTATATCTTATATCACTCACCTTAACGCTATTAATTTAATAACTTGCATGTGTTATGTCTCTACATAGCATTTGATCTGAACCAACATCATGTTCTCTTAAATTTTTATAATTTTTATAAATTAAATTACTCAGAATTGAACTGAGATACATCCATTATGAGTGGACTGCTCTACCATTGAGCTATAATTCATTTAATATATGCAGTAGATAGATTTGAACTACCATAATAAAGGCATGAGCTTTATATGTTACCAATTACATTATACTGCTTACCTATGACATAGCAAGAATCGAACTTGCATAATAATATCCGTAATAATATACACTAACCATTGTGTTATATGTCAATAAATAACGGATAGCCAGCGATTCGAACGCTGATAGCTTAAAAGCAACTACGTAGCAAGCAGATTAGTTTACCAATACCGAGCTATCCTTTTATTTCGCATCGCATCAGATTCGAACTGACATCTCTTATAGTGACATTATAAGGCTTTACCTTTAAGCTACCAATGCTTACTGAGTCGACATGATTCGAACATATATAAACCTAGCTCAAATCTAGGTGACTTGCCTATTAGTCTACGACTCACTTTTTATTAAGCTAACTTTTAAATTATCTCTCCTATATCTTATTTTTTTCATAAAAAAAAAGGCTAAAGAGATATAAACCTAAAGACGGGGATAATGACATATTTGTCCTTGAAGTGTTAAATAAGTCCTCAAACTATTTTTGTAGAAATAGGATATTTATAATAAAATATAGAGGTAAAATGTTGTTATATAATATTATATTAAGAAAAATGTTATAAAGTATATAAATTACGTTTTATGTTATTTATATCTCTCTATCCCTGTACTAAAGACGGGGATACTCTATTATTCATATTTTATTTTTAACCTACATTGTTTTCATTAATTTTATGCCCGGCGGAGCCGGGATATTAGTAATTATTTATAGATTATCATCATTATTTATAGATAACATATTTATATTTTGGTTTTCATTTTATATAACATATAATATAATTTTTTTTATTAAAAGGATATTTCTTATAATTTATGTGAAACATTAATCATCCCCCGCTTCGCGGGTAATATAATAGCCCGCGAAGCGGGGCCATTTATGGTGAATTTTTTTCATTAAGCATGCCCCGGGGATTATTTTTTAAGATAATAAATAGATTTATTTTTATATATGCCCGGCGCAGCCGGTAAACTTTATGTATTCTATGTTTCTTTAGTTATATATTAATCTAATATTTAAATTTTAGTTAAATAAAAAAGATATTATAGTTAATAATAATATAAAAAATTATTACTAAGCTAAAAAACCTACTCATGGTCTAAAATATATAGGTATAAATTTTATTTTTGCAAATATCGGCCCGCCGAAGGCGGGCCTATATTATGGGGGAACCTAACCCCAAATATATTTTTTATTATACCTTTTGGATATATTTCTAAATCTATAATATAGGCCTGACTCATATTATTTATTTTATTATATAATTTGGGTTTAATTGCAACCTAGCTAATTTTATCCCCCCCATAGGGGGGGAATTTTTAATAAATTATCTATAACTATATCGGGGGGTTTATCTATTTTCCATATTCCCGCCGAAGGCGACATATATATTTTTTCTATAGAAATTTTTATTATTTAATCCCCCAAAGGGGGATTGAAAATTATTTAATAATGTGTATATAAGATTCCAATTATAAATATAGTTATTTATAAAATGCCCGGCCGGTAGGCCGGGGATACCCGCCGCCCGGCGGCGGGAATTAAGTTAATAAATTATAAAGTGAATAATAACGGCCGAAGGCCGTTGTAAGTAAAAGGTATCTTTTAATTTAATAATTTTGCTAGTTATTCCCTTCGGGATTATAATTTTAAATAAAAGTAAATATACTAGTAGAAAATAAAGTAATAATTATACTTAAAATATATATGGTATAACTTATCCCCCCCACATAATTTTAATAGAAAAAAATGAGAAATACCCCCCGGAGGGGGTTACCTATACCTCTCCCCTCTCCTATACCAAAATAGGAAAAATGGTAACATTTTTTATAAAATAATAAGAATTTTTTATTATTAACCTTTAAATACATATAAGTTATATAATAAATAAAAAAATATATATAGGATGTATATAAAAATATAATAATAAATAAAAAAAATAAGATTATCATATATAAGATAAAAATGACATACACCTCCGCCCGCAGTTTATCTGCGGGCGGATAATTTGATAATGTTTATAATAAAACCCCCTTATTTTTAACATGAACGATGAAATTTATGATATAATAAATGCCAGCCGTAATCCGATATCGCCCCGCAAAGCGGGGCGATATAAATTTAATAAATAAAGTTTAGGAGATGTTATTTTCATCATTTTTAACCTTATTAGTATTTTCTACTTTTACAAGTTCTACAGTAAATAAAACTGATAGTGACAATATAATATCTTATAGTTCAAAAATTGGACATTCAATTTTATTAAATAGATTAGGTATATTAGTATTAAGTTTTGTATTAATATTATTTATAAATTCAATAAATATAATAACATTAATACCAGGATTTACATTATTTAATAATTGATTTAATTTAACATCATATAATTTACCTTTAATAATATTAATAATATTATTAATAATAGGTTTATTTATTTATAATACAAATATATCATCAAAAAATAATGAATCAACATTATTATCTCCTTATTTAATTTTATTAATTTTAGCAAATAGTATTGGTTTATTATTATTTCCATTAGTAAATGATTTATTAGCTTTATATATAATAATTGAATTACAAAGTTATTCATTATATTTATTAACAGGTTTACATAATAGATCATATAATGCATCAAGAGCTTCATTATTATATTTCCTAATGGGAGGAGTTGCATCTGCTATTATTTTATTAGCTACTTACTTTATTTATTCTTTAACTGGTTCAACAAATTTATCAGATATATCTATATTTTATTCATTATCTTCTAATAATAATGCTTATACATATTTTGATATATTATTAATTGCTTTATTATTTAAAATGGGATTAGCACCTTTACATCGTTGAAGTATTGCAGTTTATAATTATGCTCCAACTTATATTACAGCTTATATTAGTATTGTTGCTAAAATATCTATATCATCATGAATATTTGCAAATGCTATATACTTTAATTATAATGTATTTATTATATTCTTTTATTTATCATTATTTATAGGATCATATAAACCATTATATCAAATAAATATAAAAACTATATTAGCATATAGTGGATTATTAAATTTTGGATATATTATATTATCAATTATAACATTTGATATTTCATTTTATATATATATAATACAATATACATTAACACATATAATATTATTTTTAAGTATATTAGCAGCTAGTCAATATATAAGTAAACCAATATCTATATGATCACCATTAATATATATACATCAATTAAAATTACCTAATTTAACATTGGCAATATGTATGATATTAGCTTTATTTTCATTAATAGGAATACCTCCATTACCAGGATTTTATGCTAAATTATATATATTAATAAGTGCTTTACAAGATAATTATATATTAGAAAGTTTAATATTAATAGTATGTAGTGTAATAGCAACATATTATTATGCAAATATTATAAAAGTATTAATAACAAGTAGAACAATAAAAGAAAATATATCTCAAGGAAATAATAATATAAATTTATCATTAGCTTATGTAATAGCTACAGCAACTATATTATTAATAAGTTTCTTTATATTTTTACCATTTATTTCGGAAGGTTTATATTTAATAACTATTTAATATGTTTACATTTTATTTATATTTAGCCCCAATTGTAGCTTGTGTTTTAATTATTATTAATTATTTAATTTCAACATCTAATTCTTATATTGAAAAAGATGGACCATTTGAATGTGGATTTACATCATATCAACAATCAAGATCTGCATTTAGTGTAGCTTTCATTTTAGTTGCTATATTATTTTTACCTTTTGATTTAGAAATATCTTCTATATTACCTTACGTTGTTAGTGCTTATACTAACGGTATATATGGTTTAAGTATCTTAATAATTTTCTTATTAACTTTAGTTATAGCTTTTGTTTATGAAATTAATTTAGGTGCTTTAAATTTAGAAAGACGTTACATTAATAAAATTAAAGAACTAAAAACTAAATTATTATAACCTCCGCCCGCAGCAAAGCTGCGGGCTATATTTATCTTTAAATTTTATATATATTCATATATTTAAATACTTCTCATACCTATATTTATATACATATATATGCTTTTCACTTTGTAATTTATAAAAAAAACTTTATAAGTATCTATGCCCCCGAAGGCGGGATTTTAATTTGTTATATATATTTATCTATTTATATACATACTACATATCTAATTACTTACTTTACTTTTTTTAGATAAAATGGGCCCGCCGAAGGCGGGCATATATATCATAAGTAAGTATAAAATAAAATATGTATGATGTAATTATATAACCCACAGCTTTGATGAAGGATGAGATGATAATATGACGTATAATGTAATTAATATGTGGGGTATTCTATTCCCTATAATATCATATTTCAAATATAAATATCTGTTAGGGTAGATATTTCTTAAATCAATATCTTATAGAAAGGTATAATAAAAATCCCCGCCTTCGGCGGGGCATATATAGGTAAGATCAACAATATAAATACCTTTTTTATGTTAAATTAATTAATAAAAAATAAAAAAAATGACAATTAGAAAATCAAATCCTTATTTAGCTTTAGCAAATAGTTATTTAATAGATAGTCCTCAACCTAGTTCAATAAACTACTGATGAAATGTAGGAGTGTGCCATCTAATTGTATTATCTGTGCTACTCTTTGTTGTAAGTAGCTATAAATAATTGTCAAAAATTTATCCTGTAGAGGATATAATTATCGCCCCGCTTCGCGGGGTTAAATTTATACAACTCATTATTACGTATTCTAAATTTAATAAATTAGACATACGGATAGCAAATAATGAAAGGATAGGAAATAAGATGTCTTCGTCTTTAGTAGCCATATCCAAGTTGTCCTATTTATGCTGAGGTTAACAAACTTGATACGTATAGATTAATATTTTCAATTATAATATCTAAAGAGTCATATTATGGTATTATTGAAATAAGATTTAAAAATTATCCTACATTTTTAAATAAGACAATCAATTTCAAATCACTTTATATAAAAGTTAACATATATACGCCCTCCGGGGCGATTGTTTTATACGCAAGCAGCTAAGAATAGATTCAAATTGATATATAACTATATCAAAAGTAAGAAGATAAATACAAGAATTTGGGATGTAACCGCCTCTAATTATATAATATAGGTTTTGGCCTATATTATCTAGATATATTATTGCGGACACGGAGATATAATAGTAGTATATTATGAAGTATATCACTCAGAATAAAATATATAATAAACTATAAATTAAGCATTATATTTTTATTAAAAAAAATATAAGATATATAGAAAATCTGGGGGAAAGCCGTATGATGGGAAACTATCATGTACGGTTTGGGTGGCAATAACAAGATCGTAAAATTATTGATTGTATAAATTGACCACACTCATTATTAGGTTTATGTTTAGTTATACAAATAGCCTCCGGTATTTTTTTAGCAATGCACTATTCAAGTAATATAGAATTAGCATTTAATTCAGTTGAACATATAATGCGTGAGTGCGCCTTTGTGTCTTACGTCGAAAATATATAGTCCAATATATCAATTATTTTAGTCTATAATATATATATGAGATTATACTCATTAAAATAGTGATTATATAAAAATTATGAGGGTTACACCCTCATCATCATCTTTCCTGAGGGAAAGAAATGGTGACTATATCGCCGAGAATATATTATAATAATTGCCAATAAATGTCACGGTATTGGTAAGTCTAATAAACTCAATAGATGGATAGCGACATATAAATCAAAGATACTTTTATTAAAAAAAAATATATATCTTTTATTTTTTGGAAGTGTTTATGAATACGATAAGAAACTTGATACATTAATGATGATTTAATATATAATCCTATTGTTATAATAGAATACTAAAGTATATATAAATATCACGCATTATATATATTGACTAATTAGTATTATCAACTATAAATTTATAGTATATAAAATAATATCCCCGGCTCCGCCGGGCATATCTTTTTTTTTAAGATAAAATATGGACATAAAGGCCCATATTACCCCCTAAGGGGGATATATTTAAGATATATTTAATGCAAGATTCTAAGAACACAAGGACATAAAATATAGACGTAATGGAACTAAGGGAAGTAACCCCAGAATTAAATTATATTTAATGGGGACTCGGAAATCTCGTAGTATCTAAAATATGAAATATGGCCCCGCCGAAGGCGGGCGATATTATCCCCCCCGCTTCGCGGGGGGATATACTTATTCCTTATAGGGAATATCAATACTAATTTTATGAAAAGGAGATTAGTGAATTATGAAATATCTATACACCATATCTTATAATGATAATATGTATTATCCATATTTTGTATAAGTTAATGATAGATATAAGAAATTTAGTATGAAATATTAAATTAGTAATACATGGAAAGCCGTATGATGGGAAACTATCACGTATGGTTTGGAGGGCAGTTCTGAATAGGCTGACCCTACTGTAAATGGAGGATGGTTGATTAGATATATACACGCCAATGGAGCGTCTTTTTTCTTTATAGCAATGTATTTACACATTGGTAAAGCATTATACTATGGAAGTTATAAATCACCAAGAGTATTAGTTTGAACAATAGGAGTTATAATATTTATATTAACAATGGCCACTGCCTTTATGGGTTATACTAAGAACAATAGCCCAAAATCTAATAAAAAATATAATCCTTATGCCGGCAAAGGCGGGCATAACGTGAATTATATGAAAAATACTAGTTGTAAACTAATTATATATAAAAGAAATTATAATACAAATAGTACCTCGAAAATATCTAAAAAATATAATGATTTATTCCAAGAAATAGGTGTAAAACCCATTAAATGATGGGAGAATTTAGATTCACCTAAAGTTAAAGAAGCTATAAAAATAGAATTAGATGGAGAATCAGGAGTATATATAATAATAAATATAGAAACTAAAGAATTTTATATTGGTTCAGCTAAATTTAATAATTTAAATACTAGATTTAGAGATCATTTAATAAATAAAAATAAACAAGGTAGTAAAGTAATAAGTTCATCTATCGATAAATATGGAATAAATAATTTTATATTTGGTATATTAACATTTTATGGAAAATCTACAGATATTGAAGAAAATTATGTCGAATTATTAAATTTAGAAACTTCTTATATTCATACATTAGTACCCCAATTTAATATATTAAATAATGCAGGTCGTTTTCATATAAAAAATTTAGATAAATATAAATTAAGAAACGATATGGAATTATCTAATTTACTTTTATCAGATAAAAAAATTAAAGAGTTAGATATTCGTAGGGTAAAACAAGAAAAAGATAATAAAATTAAAATGAGTGAACACTTTAAAAAAATAGCCGCAAATAGAGATCCTAATTTCTATAATGAAGAAGTCCGTCTTAGGTTATTTAAATCTAATAATTATCGTAAAGTTATTTATATAATAGATATAAATACTAATAATATTTTATGTGAATTTGAATCTATAATTGTAGCTTCTAATTATTTAGAATGTAGTACTAAAACAATTCAACGGGCTCTAAAATTAGGTCATATATATATTCCTGATTTATTTAAATCATTTTTAAATGATTTATATATTAAAAGTTATCCATCCTTTATTGATCTTATTGATGAAAATGATTATTCAAAATTTAATTATTCCCATTTTTGTAGTAAAAAAAAAAAACTTATTGTTAGACCAAATAAAAAATTTAAAATTAAATCTGGTTTAAGTGATTATAAACATTTTTCAAAATACTATATAAAGTATGAATTAGCTAAAACCTTGAAAAAAAAATAGATCTTGTTTTTATTTAAAGTTAGATTTCGAAGTGGATATGCATCTTAAAATTATTACCCCTTTATTAGATATTTTAGTTTACCTAATACTTTTTATATAGTTTCTATTTGATATCCTACTATTGTATCATATATATATTTTTTAATTTTCGGTTAGATTTATAATTTAGTAATTAATTTTATTAGATAGTCTATCTTATATAAAAATAAAATCCGTCTGGTATACATTATTATTTTCCTGTGGAAAATGATAACCCAAAGGGTTCATTATTTTTAAATCTAAAATTGTAACTTTTATAAGGAAAATTTTAGACAGATTTATGGTATATAAATTTAATTTTTTTTCTCGGTTATGGACCCAAGGGGTGAAACAAATTAGTTATTTATTATCATATTGGCAACATTAATGAAAACGATTAAAGTATAACGAGATCGTCGGTTATATAAATAATCGCTACAGACTGCTACATTAATGGGTATCTGAAATGATGCTTAATGCACAGTCGATAATTTGTCAACTTAATTTTATGTTTTTATACATGGTGTTTATATATGGTGTTTATATACTCTTTATATATAAATTTTTAGGGTAAAAGCACATACAATATATAAATTTCTTTATATTAATAAATATAAAGGTGTAATTTCATATAATTTTTTATAGTTTGTATTGTTGTGTCTACGGCCAGATGTCACATTGAGGTAGTAATTTTGCCTTAAATATTTTAGAAATATATTATTATTCTATTATTAATTTTCACCTGTTATGGGGATATAAATTTTTAGCGGGTAGTAGAAGTATTGGAGATTTATTAAATAATAAAAAATATCCCCGGCTTCGCCAGGTTATTAATAAAGATAACGATATGTTAAACGAAAATTATTTTATCGATAACCCCGCTTCGTTGGGGAATGACAATGTAAAAAATAAAATAATATTAGAAATAATATATGGTTCTTTATTAGGTAAATCACAAGCTAAAAAAAGTAAAGAAGGAACTAAAATATTATTTTATTTAGAAAATAGTAATAATGATTATTTATTATATTTTCATAATTTAATATCTAATTTAGGTATTTGTAATTTAAATACACCTAAAATAAATACAAGATTAGGAAATAAAGGAAAAATAAAAAAATTTATTATTTTTAATACTTTAACTTATTTAGATTTTAATAATATATATGGTTTATGATATATAAAAGATAAAAATATATCATATCCATTAAAAATTTTACCTTCTAATTTAGATATTTATTTATCTCCTTTAGCTTTAGCTATTTGAATAATGAATAATGGATATAAAACTAATAAAGGTTTAAATTTAGTCACTTATCATTTTAAGTTTAAAGATATAGAATATCTTACATCTTTATTAAAAATTAAATATAATTTAGATTGTTATTTTTATAAGACTGGATCTAATAAATATGGTGATATTTTCTTTAATATACATATTAAAGCTAATTCTATGCCTTTATTAGCTAAATTAGTTAAACCTTATATTATTCCTTCTATGAAATTTAAAATTTTATAAATAGATTATATAAAAATCTCTAAAATATAGTATTATATTTTCTTATTTATTAAGAATATAATGCAACATTATTGAAAACAGGTCAAATTTATATGTTAAGTAAAAAGACCGTGGGTATAGTTAATTATATCCCGACAGAGTGGTCCAATAATGGGTATCTGAAATTGATGCTTAATGTGCACTCGAATATTTAACTTTTATAGGTTATAATATTATATCCCTTTATAGATGATAAATTTAAATGCCCCCGCTTCGCGGGGGAATACTGGCCTACGGTCGGCATTGGATTATATTATATATAATAAATAAGAGATATATTTATTTATTATACACAAGGCTTATTAAACTATATCTTTATAAGATATATGAAATTTTATAATATATAAAATAAGATATTTATATTTAATAAGTACATGGTATTATTTATTTTAACATTTAAATAACATTAATAATGGGCGGCGGACAGCCGGACATCAGTTTGTATTTAAACTCTTATTTTAAAGAGGGTAAATAATATTTAAATATTGGCAACTGTTATAACTAACTTATTATCAGCTATACCTTTCATTGGTTCAGATTTAGTTCCGTTAACCTGAGACTTATCATTATATTTTATATATTTAAGTCCCGCAGCTTTGCTGCGGGCGGCCGTATATATTTTATATCTTATAATCTTTTACTAGGAGATTATTATATCAATCATTTATCTTATAATCATCATTATTTATCTTTATCTTATATATTTATACATTCCACCGAAGGAGGGTATAATAATGAGAGGTTACCCCCTTATATTTTATTATCTAAATTTATAGGTTTTATAGATGGGAATAGTAATATTCGTATAAAAAAGGATAAAGATAATATAAATATATCTTTAATTATTAATTTAGATGTAAATGATTTAGATTTATTAAAATTATTTAGTAATCAATTTAAATTAGGTAAAATTTATAATATAACACCTAAAAATGGATTAAAATTAGCAAGATTAGAAATTAATAAATTAGATATAAAAAATATATTAATTCCTTTATTAGATTATTATAAAATACAATTTTTAACTGAAACTAAACAAAAACAATTTTTATTAGTTAAATATATATTAATTAATAATATTGAAAAATATAATGATATTGATATTATTGATAGTAATAATTATATTAATAATAATTTAATTAAATATAATTTTAATAAGTTATTTTATTTTAAATATTGATTTATTGGTTTTACTATATCTAAAGGTTCATTTAAAATAAAAAATAGAGATATATATTTTCAATTAAAAGATAAACATAATTTTATATTATTTAATAATATAAAAAAATTATTAAATATAAATAAAGGTATATCTATAAATAAAGATAAATATATAGAATTAAATATATCATCTATAAAAGATATTCAAAAAATTATTGATTTATTTAGTAAATCAGAATGTCATTTATTAGGTAATAAATTAATAGAATATAATAAATGATTATTAGATTTAAAAAGTAATATAAGATATAAGAATTTAAAATTACCTAAATATATAAAATTATAAAATCAAAAAATACTCATATAAGCGGCCATATATTGTAAAATATATAGGAAAATAAGGTGAATTTCATGAAAATCCATAAGTTTATGGATAATATGAAGCGAAGTATATTATATATGATAAATAGATATCTATTTAAAGTGATATAAACGTTCAACGACTAGAGATTGAGTACATATAACAATAATATCTCCAAGAGCGCCTTACATCCTTTAAAGGATGATGACATAGTCTAATCTTATAAGTAATTATAAGTAAATATAAAATTAAAAAAATATAAAATGGTAAGTAAAATGTTATATGAGGAGGTTTTAATATACATGAGGGACCATATTTTAGTAAATATAAATTTACAAATTCTTCTTGATGCTGGGACATCCTTTTTAATATTGGCCCGCCTAAGGCGGCCGAAATTATCTCTATAGAAATTATGTACTAAAAAAATAGTAAAAATCATAATGACATAAGGACAATCAGCAGTGGTGAAATTTATAAATTTTGCTACTCAGAGACTAAACGCAGAAAATCTATTTAAATATCACGTCATAGACAGATATAAAGATATTAAAAATCATAGTCCCGCAGCTTTGCTGCGGGCGGCCGTATATATGGAGATTATTTATTATACAGTTTATTTTGAAGGATTAATTGAATAATTCCCCCCTCCTTCGGAGGGGCATTAATTATCATATCAAAAATTTTATAAAGCCCGCAGCAAAGCTGCGGGCTTATGATATAGATATTTTTTTTAGATTCGGTAAAATAGGGTATATAATAAATTATCCCCGATTATATCCCCCTTTGGGGGATAAATTATCCCCCGCTTCGCGGGGGATGATTAATGTTTCACATAAATTAAAGATATATACTTTAAATAAATAGATTAGGATATAGTCCAGTCAATATAGAGATATATTGAGATAAAATAGAATGCTCAGTATCTAATCCAACAATTCAAAGATTCTTTGGTGCGCCGTGAGAAGGTTATTCTTCCTTGATTCTATTATATTATATGATACTTAATTATGAGGGTTAATCCTCATGATTATCTTCCCTGGGGGGAAGAAATTTCCCCCGCTTCGCGGGGGGTGGTTATCTAAATTATAAAGTTTAAGAATCCGTATTATTATTAAGAGATCAATAAGATCTATACGTAAAGCATATAACTTATCTCATTAGGGCTAACCTAATAGTGAAAATAGCATGTTATAAAAGGTTAGATATATAAACTAATCTAGCTAGATGTTGTCACATGACTAGGCTAACGAACTTCTATCAAACTGATAGCAGGGTTTTCTTTCCCTCTTTCTTATTTAAGATTGTAAAAATAGTTTTTATGCAATGCAAAGAGTGCATATTATTCTTAATAATATTTTTAGCTAGTATATTATATATGAAATCAGTGAAGAGTCTAAATGACAATAGGGGAGATAACAGTACTCCGGGAATACCTGTAATGTTTAATAACATAGAGGTATCGGAGCTTCCGTAGTATTTAATATTTAAATATATATTTAATTATATCCGCGAAACGGGCATATATATATATTAAAAATTTAGAAAAGGGAAGCAGTAAATCTCGTTATAAGGAAATAGATACTAAGGATCTATATAAACTACCATAAGGTGGATTAATTATAACAATAAATATACAAATAAAAAAATATCTTTATTTTATATTTTATAGCGCAAATAGCGTGTACATAGATTTATAAAATTTTATATATATTTATATATAATAAGAATATAAAAAATAAATTATATGTATAAAAAATGATAAATAAGATAAATGGATAATAATTCCCCGCTTTGCGTGGGATGATAAAAACCTAAATAGATATATTTTAAAGTATTTTATAGATTTATAGAAAGCCGTATGCAGTGAAAGTTGCACGTACGGTTTGGGAAGGGCTCTTTTATCTAATATAGATAAATTTGCTACTTCACCTTTACATTTCTTATTACCATTTATATTAGCTGCATTAGTTATAATGCATTTAATAGCTTTACATATTCATGGTTCTTCAAATCCTGTGGGAATAACTGGTAATTTAGATAGAATACCAATGCATAGTTACTTTATATTTAAAGTGCGCCGTTGTGGTATATTTCTTCAGTTGTTACATAGCAACAAGTATTTTGTTTATATACTTCCACTACTATACTTAGGTAATATGTGAAAACATTTATTGAACAGAGCATGTATAGAAAAGAATAATTTTTATATTATAGTTATTAGAATTTATTCATGTGAATGACTCATGGTTAGGATTGGATTATTCAAACATCAATTTCTAAAGCTCTTTAATTATAGAGAACGTTTTACTATAAATTTTACGTTTATTAATAATATTGATATAGGCTTTAAATATATCAATAAAACAATTATTAATACTTATCTAATGCCTTTGAGGTGTGCAGGTATCAAGGAAATGAGTGATGAACCTAAAAGTCAAATATGAGAGATTTATACAACTACGGGATTCGTTTCATTTAGTAATAAATATGCGAACAGAGGTTTCATAATAATAGATTCAAATTTAAGATTTAAAGGTTATTCTTTATTTTATTCTTATAATAATCTATGAAGGAAACCAGTAACTTTTTTTCTAAGATATTTTAATACTAGAACAGGTAGTTCATTAAATGTATGAAATAATTTAGACAGTCTAAAATTAAGATCTTTAAATTATCCTAATAATATAATTGATAGAAATTTATATAAAACATTTTTATATAATAAAGATATATTTTATTTAGCTTGCTTTAATTTAAAAATTAACAATATATCAGATTCTTATATTAATAATATTATATTAAAATTAAAAGATAATAGTTTTAAATTTACATTAAATAACAAATCTTCATTATCTTCTATAAAATATAATGTAGAAGATAAATTAGTACTTGAAGTTGTTAGAATTATATTAGATACAATTTATAAACCTTTATTTATATTTCATAATAATCGTGATATAGCTTTAAATAAAATTACAACTTCATCAATATCTAATTTAAAAGGATATACTTTATTTATAAAAGGTAATATAAAAAGTGATAAATTTCATACTAAGAATAAAACTTATTATTTTTATAAAAATATAGAAAATAAACTTATGATAATTTTATCTCAAAAAATTAGTGACCAAAGATTTTTAGAATTAATACATAAAATTTTAAATTCTAATTATTTATTTTATTATATTAATAATACTAATTTAATATCTAATCCTATTTATACTATTATTAGTCCTATTTTAATTAATATTTATTTACATCAATTAGATTTATATATTAATAAATTTTATCCTTATTTAAATTATATAAGGTATAATAATGAATTTATAATTTACCCGCGGAGCGGGGGTATCCCCCACCCAAGGACGGACATTTTTAATAAAAAATATCATGAAATTAATTATATGATAGATAAATTTTTTATTGAAGAATATGATAATAATATAGAAATGGCCCCGCTTCGCGGGGCTGATTATCTCCCCGCGAAGCGGGGGGAAATTAAAATAGATATAAATAAAAAACCTATTTATTTTTTAGATACTTATATTATATATAAAAATAATAAGTTAAAATTAAATGCACCTATGGATTTAATTAAATCTAAATTAACAAAAGGAGGATATTTAATTAGGGAATCTAAAAAACATAAAGGTAAATCTAATATATTATGAGTTAAATTTAAACCTGAATATATTATAAAATTAGCAAATAATATAATAATAAAATATATTAATTATTATAAATATGTTAATAATAAAAATATACTTATATCATATATATATTATATTATTAAAGATGTAGTTTTACGTACATTAGCTCATAAATATAAATTATCAAGTAGATCTAAAGTTTATAAAAAATTTGGATATAATATATTAATTAAAGATTATAATAATAGAAATAAAAATAAAACTCCTAAAATTTTAGTTTCATTAATAAATCCAAATAAATATAAAATAAAATAAAAGACTGAATAAAAGTTATGGAGAGCCGTATGATCAGGAAACTATCATGTACGGTTCGGTGACGAATATTAGACAACCCTAATAGGTTTAGCTAAGGGATCAATATTTAGTTCAATGATTTAATAACTGTGTTTGTATTCTTATTAATATTTAGTTTATTTGTATTCTTTTCACCTAATACATTAGGTCAATTAAATAATGGCCTATATATACTATATGCTGGAATAAATTTAGAAAATTTTTTCTTTAATAATCCCTGTAGGGGATTATTTTATTTTATCTATATATTTTTTATAGATAAATGATTTCCCCCCACGAAGCGGGGGAATAATAATCACCCCGGGGAAATGATTTATAATAAAACTAAATTTTATTTAGTAAAATATTATTATAATAATTTTAATCAGCAGATAACCAAATGTATATTTATATATACTTAGTAGGAATCTTAGAGACTATACGTATACATAAATTATTTATATAAAGTATTTAATTATCTCGTCATTTATATTTTATGAACGCCGGTCCGGTATACCCGCGCAGCGGGGGATTATATATAATATAAAGAGATATGCCCGGCTAAGCCGGGTAATTGAATGACACCCTATCCGGGGATTATATTTATGAAGAGATAGTCCATATATAATACCGTTATAACGGTTTAATATTTAGCATCCAGATAACTATATACCAGGTAACCCTATGGTAACTCCGGCATCGATAATAATAACTCATATATGATTATATGTATTTATGTCGCCTAAGGCGGGAATAAGAAGTATATAATATACTTTTATATACATATAAGTTTAATATTTTATATATTAAAATCATATACTGTCGCATTATATATATCTAAAGATATAAAATGAAAAAGAAGTGAATTGCAAGGATATCCTATATTATTTAAAATATAGGACAATTTGCAGTAAAGTATATTCGTATTATGATATATATATTATTTATATATATATTTGAAGAATATAAATATTCAACGACTAGTTAAATTAAATAGATAATAATATTTATAAACCACGAGCGCTTCTGATATTAAGAAAATACCCATTTTTGGGATATATATATTTATATATATAGGCCCGCCGATGGCGGGCCCATATAAAATTTAATATTATGACATAGTCTAAACTATACAGTAATGTATAGAAATATTATTTAAAAGATAATATACCTTTTTAAAAAGGAAATATAAGAAAAAAAATTTTTTATATATACCCGTCTTTTGGCGGGGATTAAATAATATAAAAGATAAATATAAAACTTATATTTAAAATAAAATTGAGTTCCAGAGTGATATTTATTACCATTTTATGCAATATTAAGATCAATACCTGATAAATTAGGAGGAGTTATAGCTATGTTTGCTGCTATATTAATATTATTAATATTACCTATAACAGATAGATCAGTTATAAGAGGTAATACATTCAAAGTATTATCTAAATTCTCTTTCTATTTATTTGTATTTAATTTCTTATTATTGGGTAACTTAGGTCAATTACATGTTGAAGTTCCATTTATTGTATTAGGTCAATTTGCAACTGTTTATTACTTCAGTTACTTCCTTATTTTAGTACCTGTTATTTCAACTATAGAAAATATTTTATTCTATATTGGTAATAAATAGTAATTATAACTCCTTTAAGGAGATAAAACATTCTCTCCTTATAAACTTACCTTTTATCCTATTATATTATATTATATTATATTATATTTTTAATTAATTAATTAATTAATTAATAGGTTATTATAATATGGAGTTTATTTAACTGATAAAATCTTTAAAGATTTACCTACTTTAAAAATCAGATATATTCATATAAGAAAGAATAAGACGTAAGGGGTTTAGGTTGGATAAAGACCGATCGATGGTTAAATAATATCCGTAAGAAAAATCCTTAGGATTTTTCTCATAAAAAGATTAATATCTACCTCACGCCATATTTAGTAGATCTATATACCATATTTATTATATCATATAAAATAGTTAAATACTTATTTAACTCTATTCTAAATTTATATTAAAGTATAAATATATGATTAAATATATAAAATATAGGTGATATATTGAAAAAAGGTATATGTAATTAATATTATTTTAAGGATTACGAATCAAAATTTAAATAATGATAAAAAGATAAAAACTGTAATAACAGGGATCAATCATAATCATGAAAATGATAAAAAGAGAAACAAGTGGAATGAAACATCTGAGTAACTTGTTAAATAACCAACAGGGATAATATAAGTAACGGTGAGTGAAAGTATTAAAATCTTAAAGTATTACCAAGAGGTAAGAATAAAGTAGTTTCCAACTACTAAGAAATAAAATTAAATTTTAGATTAAAGTACCGCAAGGGAAAGTAAAGAAATAGAATAATAAAGAGCAGTTATAGTATAACGTACCTCTTGTATAAGTGCGACAAGAAGCATTAATAATTAATGTGGCTAATAACCACCTAACCTTTCCATTGGTTAGACCCTATCTATACATGCTGAAGGAGTAATCATCAGTTTGAAGCTATAGAGACAATGTAACATTATTCCCATTAAATTTAATCGGAGTGCTAGGGTAATAATTCTATGATAAACGAAAGTGAACTTGCATTGAGGCTTCGTAAAAAATCGCCCCGCGAAGCGGGGCGATACCGGCCTACCGGCCGGCATTGTTAAGTCAAATCTTTCTTATACTGGGATTTGAAATGGAACATATTTAACACGAAGTAAAGCATAGTATCTAAGGAATGTCCGGTATATGACTGGTAAATTATCCCCCTGCTTCGCAGGGGATGATTAATCCCCGAAGGGGGATAAATTATGGAAAATTAATCCGTTAATGTATTTTAATTATTAGTGAACTTGGTAAGCCCTTAGTTTTCTAAATATAATGTTATATTTAGAGGTAACATATAAAGATTAATCTGAAATTGTTATATCGAACTTAGGGTATAAGAAGATTCAAAAAGCGAATGCAGATTAGTAATAGATCTGATAAAGTTTTATAACTTAATCCGAGAGGATGCAGACTTGAATCATTGTGATCTTCATAATTATTTAGCTCTTTAAGAGCAATATGATAATCTAAAGCTTTCGGTAGATTATGATAGAGATCTTGTTATAATACAAGTGAAAATAATTATTGCTAAATAAAAGCCCACATAGTGGGTAATTGGCTAATATTGTAATATGGGCCCGCCGAAGGCGGCCGATATTATCCCCGGCGGAGCCGGGGAAATATTACAATTAAGTAAGATTGCATGAGCCGTATGCGATGAAAGTCGCACGTACGGTTCTAAGGGGGGGAAAAACTGAGAGGTTCTACCTATCCCAATTGGGCCAGTGAGTTATATAATTTAGTGAAAAATTGAATAAAAATTTTTATATATAAATAGAAATAAATTAAATTATATAGGCCCGAAAGCAAACGATCTACACATGTCCAAGTGTATATACAACCTATTTTAGGTTTATATATGACTCAATAGGTAATTGTAGCAATAATTTCTAAAGAGGTGTGTGTAGCTGTGACAGACAAATCTGGTTTGCAGATAGCTGGTTTTCTGCGAAATATATTTTAGTATAGCCTTTATACATATTTAAACTGGTACAGCACTTAAATAACTTTGGGGAATTAGAATATAATTTTATCAAAATATTTAAACCTCGGAATCAGTTAATAATAATATAAGGAGTCAGACTTATTGCGATAAGGTAGTAGGTCGAGAAGGAAACAACCTAGACTATTAAATGAATGTCCCAAATATTAATTAAGTGAACAAAATCTATCCTACTTTTATTTTTTTTAATAAAGGTTGAAATTATATGTTATAATTTCACATTATTTTTCTTCGGAATTATATACGGGGTATTAAATTATAGACAATTAGTAAGTGGGTTTGACAATAATCAACTTTTAATGAACATGTAACAATGCACTAATTTTATATATATATATATAAATAATATATATATTTATTAATAATAGAGAAAATATATCGGGTCTAAATTAATAACAGTATTATAGATATAATCATTAAGATTATATGGTAGCAGAATATATAATGGATAATTATAAAGAGATTGCTGGCTTGAGTAACGATAGATAATATAAGATTATCCCCTTATTCATAAGGTTTTACTATAAACGAACGGTCCCTAAGATAATTATAGAAATATAAAATTGATGGGTGAAAGAACAAGAAAATAAAAATGAACCGTACTGTAGACCGACACAGGTATGATTAGCAAAAAGGGAATGGGATAACTACTTTGAATGAACTCGGCAAAATAAATCGTGCGACTGTTTACCAAAAACATAGCTTATTGCATACTAGTAATAGTAAGTATAATAAGTGATATCTGCCCGGTGTTAGTTTAATAAATATTATTATTTAATAGATAATTTTATAAAAGACTGATAAACGGCGGTCTTATTGTGAGGATCCGAAGGTAGCGGTGCGACAAGATAAATTCGTAATAAGAATAAGGTGAAAACCCTTTACAATAAATGTCATATTTGTAAACCTAATTCAACATGCATTATGAGTAATTATTTTGTATGAAGCTTGAATGACAACGGCTATAAACTTTATCTGATATAAGTGATCTGGTCTAGGTTAGAACGACATGATTAGTTTATCAAAATAGTGGATTAAAATCTCGTTATAGGAAAGTAACATGATCAGTTTTTGGTTACTATATATGATTTAAATAATATCGACGCTACGGATATTATTATATGACTTAATAATAAAAAATCATCGGGATATAGCTATAATCTAAATCGTTCATTAAAGTCTTATTACGGAAACTTGGTAAACCTTATACATACCTATATTTTATAGGAAGTAATATATAAAATTAATATAATGGAAATTATTATATAGTGTAGAAGGTAAAGGATAAATATAAAAAGCGAATGATTTTATGTAATGTAAAATATAGAGTTAAATAACTCATTCTGAAAGGAAGCTAACTTATATATAAGGCCATAAAAAATTTTATGGTTTGAGCCGTAAGCAGTGAAAGTTGCACATACGGTTCTTAAGGGGGGAAAGCTTGAGAGGGCCTACCTATCCTAACAAATTCATTGACGTATAATTGACGTCCTGCATGAATGAATATACGATGCGATAACTGTATCCAAAGTAGACTCAGTGAAATAGCAATTGCGGTGAAATTAGTACTATAATATATATATTATATGCCGGGTTGGTGTAAATCCAACTTTATAGTTTTAATAATGCGCCCCGCGAAGCGGGGCGATGAGATATTAAATGTCTTAAATGACAGATAAGTATAATAAATAAGAATACAATCGAAATAATACTTACCCCTTAAATATAAGGGTAAATTACATATAGGCAATATGTAGTTTAATCACTATAAATAAAAAGGTGAAAACGGTTAATGACATCTTAGTTAAAGACCGTCGGCAGTTGTATATGTCGCTACAGACTGGTTCACCGAGGTTAGACTGAAATGTCTGTCTAAATGTACAGTCGGATTCTGTAATATAATATTTATATTATATAGAGGTGAAAGATGTATAAAAAATACAACTTATTAGTACTTAAGTAAGAAACCTTTGTAGGTCAAACCTACTTAAATTAATCAGAATTGGAAGATGCCGTATATCCGTAGGTTGACAAAAAGACCCTATGCAGCTTTACTATATCTTTATTTTGATTTTTAATCATAATATTTTTATGATTCGCCTTTTTTCATTTATTTCAGTAGATTAGGTTATATTTATATTTTAAATCAAATGAGATACCTATATAATTGAAAAAAGAATCTAATTAATACAGTCAGAATTCTATAATATAGAATGTTAGTTATACTAATTGACTTAAGTTTAACTTATTTAAGAAAGAGTAAAGAGGTTAGTTTCGATGGGGCGTCGACATCAGCGAAAGCATCTGATGTGTCTAATAACAAAGATCTTGATTAATCAAGACTAAATGTTTAATTAAATTTTTTATTTAATAGTAAATTACGTACAATAATTCTATATGGTAAATAGAATAAAAGATTATAAGTAAGGATAACAACATAATTGTGCGATGATAATAACACTAACAAGTGGAATTAGTACTTACGTAGAGTGTAGTGAACAGGCATAAACAAATGGTATGGATGTCGATAACGGATTAAAGTTACGCTAGGGATTAATTGTTAGTTCCTTTATATAGAAATATATATTTATCTACGCTTTAGTTAGATAACTTTCATTTGAAAGATATTAATTGGGTGAATTACATAGAACTCTTTATATATAAAGACAATATGTAGCGAAACATATATTAGTTAAATTTTTAAGATATATGAACGTTCAACGACTAGTAATTGAGTAAACTAACAATAATATTACCACGAGCGCCCAATACCTATGAATTATCCCCCCCGCAAAGCGGGGGTTGATTATATCCCCCAAAGGGGATAAATAATTAGGTAAAGAAATAGTCTGAACTATATAGTAATATATAGATGTTGTTATTAAAAAAACAACAAATAACAAAATTGAACAGGGTAATACCGCGTGAGAGTTGATATCGTCAGCGGTGTTTGCCACCTCGATAAATAACGATAGTCGAGTTTAAATAGGTTTAATTGCAAGAAGTCTAAAATATATGACATATTAGTTTGATATATAAAATGATGATTTGCAGCGAATTATTATTTATATAAATAATATATATATATTATAAGAATAATAAACGTTCAACGACTAGTAGGTGAGTAAAATAACAATATCCTACCACGAAATACCTAGAAATATATATATTTATATTTTAAGATATAGTCTGAACAATAATGAAAATTATTGAAGTTAATATTAAATAAGTTAACGATAACAAATTGGTCGTCTAGACTCGTCCTCCTGGTCGCAGCAACTAGGTAGGGTAGGACTGTTCGTCCTCTAAGGAGTTACTTGAGATGGGTTAATTACGACGTGAGTCAGTAATGATTTTATCATCTATGGATTTTTTTCTTATCTGTTGCCTTAAGTGTACGCAAGGATAATAAGGTACATTCCTATGGTTAATTATTATATTTAGCTAAGAATGTTGTGTTTACATATTGAATGCATATCAAATATTAAATCCTTCAGATAAGTTTATACATTATAGACTATAATGTATTAGTTAATTTGTTATATTTGCAAATATACTAATTTATTTACTCATATTTTATGAGTATAAAAAAAAACATATACCTAAAATATATTTAATGGGATCATAGATTAATTGGTAAATCTTTCGCTTTGCATGTGAACAATATCGGTTCGATTCCGATTGATTCCATATTTTTTTATTTGTATTTATAATAATTATTAAAAATTTAAAAATAAATGATTTGATTAGATGTTCCAACACCATGAGGTGTACGTTTACAAGATTCAGCATCACCTAACCAAGAAGGTATACATGAATTATATGATCATATAATGTTTTATTTAGCATTAATATTAGGTTTAGTTTCTTATATATTATACGTAGTTATAGTAGATTTTAAAAATAATAAATTTGCTTATAAATATTTAAAACATGGCCAAACATTAGAAATAATATGAACTATATTCCCAGCTGTTATATTATTATTAATAGCTTTCCCTAGTTTTATATTATTATATTTATGTGATGAAGTTCTAACTCCTGCTATGACTATTAAAGTTGTAGGTTTACAATGATATTGAAAATATGAATATTCAGATTTTGTATCTGAGAAAGGAGAAACTATAGAATTTGAGTCATATATTATACCTGATGACATGTTAGAAGAAGGTCAATTAAGATTATTAGATACTGATACTTCAATTGTTTTACCTGTTGATACTCATGTTAGATTTATTGTAACTGCTAATGATGTATTACATTCTTTTGCTGTACCTTCTTTAGGTATCAAAATAGATGCTACTCCTGGTCGTTTAAACCAAGTTAGTGCTTTAATACAAAGAACTGGAGTTTATTACGGTCAATGTAGTGAATTATGTGGAGTTAACCATTCTTTAATGCCTATAAAAATAGAATGTGTACCTATTAACGAATTTATCGAATGATTAGCTGAAGCTGAATAATTTTTCATATATATTCATATATAAAACACCCTAAGAAATATAATAAAGGTAAGTTTATATAGCTTAATGGTAAAGCAATGTACTGTTAATACATCGATTTTGGTTCAATTCCAAATTTAAACGTAAAATGAATATATAATAAAGTAATGGTTATTATCTTAATGATCTTCATCATTATTTAAAGTAATAAAAAAAATAAAAAAAAATGAATTTAATAAGTGGACTATCAAGTTTATTAGCTATGGGATTATTATCACCAGTACAAAGTATATTATGATTAATAATATTATTTGTAAGTACAGCTATATCATTATATAATCAAGATTTTATGTTAATGGGAATATTATATATATTAATATATGTAGGAGCAATTGCTATACTATTTTTATTTATATTATCATTATTAAAAATAGATTATATACCTCAAGGAAATGTATCACCATTAATAATAACTTTATTATGTGTATGTTTTATACCATTAGATTTAACATATAATTATAATGGAATAATAATGGAGTTTAATGATACATATAATGAATTAATAGTAGTAGGAAATCAATTTTATACTGAATATGCTATATTATTAATAATAACTGGAATAATATTAATATTATCTGTTGTAGGGGCTATAGCTATTACTAGATAAATGTTACAATTTTTAGAATTATTATTAATGTTTGTGTCAGTGTTATTGGCAGTAGCTTTTTTAACTGTAGCTGAGCGTAAAACACTAGGTTATATGCAACGTAGAGTGGGGCCAAACGGAATTGGTAATTAAAAGAATATACAATTAAATACAATGAAAAATTTAAAATAATAATAATGAAATAATAAATAGATCCCTCTCAGGAGGATCTATATCCCCTAAGAATGAGAGGATCATAGTAATGATTTAACCCTTAAAAATAATAATCTATCTCAAAATGAATTATTTGTAAGACAATGGGAAGATAATTTAAAACAATTTAAAGTTATAAATCAAGTTAGATCATTTCATTCAATAAATAATATAAAAGAGGGGATTAATATTAAGACAGTGTTTTACCAATTAAAATAAAATGATATAAAATATGTAGATATATGCTTAAATATGTTATGTTATCTTCAGATGAAAGATCATTATTTTTAAATAGATGAAAAAATATGGTATATATTTAATACAATATAAACAAGATAATAAAATATATGCCCGCCTACGGCGGGGATATTAGTAAACCGAAAATTAGGTTTAAGATTATCCTTTTTCATTAAGCAAGTTATTTATTCTAGGCCAAAGTATATAATATATAATTTTTATTTGATAATCAAATCTACCCACATTTGTGAATTTATCGCCCCGCGAAGCGGGGCGATACCGGCCGTAGGCCGGCATTATATAAAATATACGAAGTGAAAGTAAACCTTTTGCTAAAAACTATCAAATTGCGGGAAAGTCTTAAAACTATTTCAACTAAGTAAATATAGTAATATGTTTATGGCACAGGTAATGACTCGTGGTATAGTAAAATCGAAATAGATGTACGAAAGGAAATAGGCAATCTGCAGCCAAATACCTACTTATTAAATATTCCCAATATCATCAGGTAATTATAAAAATGGTTATATAAAATATTTATTAATATATCCCCCGCGAAGCGGGGGGATATATGGGCCTATAGGTCCATATTAGGTATGCTGTTCATCGACTAAAAGGTAGTTGGTATTTATTTTATATCCCTTAATAAGGATATATATACTTAAGATATAGTCAGACCTTATTCGAAAGAATACAGAAATATATATATATATATATTACTCATAAGTAACAATATACCCGCCTACGGCGGGTATTGTCAACTAATATTCTCACATAGTGGGGATTAGAGTCTCAAATTTAATGAGTCGTTAAATGGATAGTTATGCTCTATTTACAAAAAAGGAATAAAATAACTATTTAGGGAGAAGTCTTCTAAAAAATATCTAACCATATACCATAAATTAATTAATAAGTATATGCATGATATAAGAAGAGATTTGTATTATGGAATTTTAATGGCGATTGCAGATGCTGCAAAGTTATTATTAAAAGAAATAATTATACCTACACATGCTGATAAATTAATATTATTTATAAGTCCTATTATTTCTTTAATATCAGCATTATTATGTTGATCAGTAATACCTTTTGGACCAGGTATAACTATAACAGATCATAATTATGGATTAATATTAACATTAGCTATAAGTAGTGTTGGAGTATTTGGAACATTATTAGCTGGATGATCAGCTAATAGTAAATATTCTTTATTAGGTTCTATACGTTCTACTGCTCAATTAATTAGTTACGAATTAGTTTTAACTACTATTGTTTTATTATGTATATTATTTGCTGGAAGTATGAATTTATCAAGATATGTTGAATTACAATCATCTATCTGATTATTTATACCATTATTACCATTATCAATTATATGATTTATAGGTTGTGTTGCAGAGTGTGCTAGACCACCTTTTGATAATGTTGAAGCTGAATCAGAATTAGTTTCAGGACATATGACAGAATATTCTTCTTCTATTTTTGTTCTATTCTTCTTATCTGAATATGCTTCAATTTTATTCTTATCAACATTAACTGTTATATTATTCTTTGGTGGTGGTACAGGTATAATTTTAGGTTTAAAAGCTAACGTATTTGCATTTACTTATATTTGAGTTAGAGCAACTTTACCAAGAGTTAGATATGATAAATTAATAAATATGTGTTGAATAATATTCTTACCATTATTATTTGCATTTGCTATATTCTTACCTTCATTAATATATATATTAGATGCTCAAATACATTTAAGTGCTAATTATATACTTTAAATATCAAATATCATATTATTTTTCTCTGTGAAATGATAAATCGACATTATTTGATATATATATTCATATAAAAAATAAATTGGTATTTAACAAATTATCCGATGATTATATCCCCGGCGGAGCCGGGGATAAATTAAAATTTCTATATATATATATATTCATATATATTTTTTACTATATATGGGCCCGCCTTCGGCGGGCATATAAAAAAGATCAAGTTAAACTAGGAAAGCCAAAATAAAAATGATTATGGGGGGATAACAGAGGAAAATAAAAAATATAACTTTATATACAAAAAAAATAACTAATAATAGGATTAAGGTAAATTAAAATTTTACAAAAATAATTAAAAGAAAATGATCGCAATTTTATCAACTTTGTTAACATTTTATGTTAGTCAAAATAATATCATTACATTATTAATAGCTATAGAGATATTATTATTAACAGTAACAGTTAAAATAATATATATAGGTAATATATATGATGATATACAAGCAACAATATTTGCTTTATTTATAATAATTTTAGCTGGTGCAGAATCTGCTATTGGGTTAAGTTTATTAGTTTCATACTATAGATTGAGAGGTAAAGTTACTAATATTTTATAATGTTTAATTTTTTAACTTATATATTTGAAGAAACTATACATATAAAATTAGGTTCATGAATATCATTAGGTAATATTAATATAAATTATGGTATTTTATTAGATCCTTTATCAATGATAGTTATGGTACCAGTAGGTATAGTATCTACGGCAGTTTTATTTTATGCTATAGATTATATGAGATACGATCCTAATCGTAATCGTTTCTATGTAATATTAAGTGCTTTTATTTTATTTATGACAATATTAGTTATAAGTGATAATTATGTTATGATGTTTATAGGTTGAGAATTTGTAGGAGTAATATCTTACTTATTAATATCTTTCTGACATACACGTGTAGCTGCTATGAAAGCTGCTTTATCAGCTATTTTATTAAATAGAATGGGAGATGCTTTATTTGTTATATTTATAGGTACAACTTTATCTTTATTTCACACAGTAGATTTTAATACTATTGAATTATTAACTCCACATACTAATACATATATTTTAAATTTATTAGCAATTATGTTATTAATTGCAGCTACAGCCAAGTCAGCCCAATTAGGTTTACATAGCTGACTTTTATCAGCGATGGAGGGAGCCACTAGACATGTTGAATATTACCCAGGAAATATTTCGGTAAGGTCTGAGTATTTAAATAAAGGAAATATTACTAATAATAGTGTTAAATTTATATTTATAAAAAGATATAATTCATTAAAACCAAATAGTGTAAAATTATGAGTATATGATGTAAATAATTTAACTTCATTAAAAAATGCACCATATAGTTCAATATCAGAATGTTCAAATGATTTAAAAATTACAAGAAATACTATACGAAAATATTTAATATCAAAAGATATATTTAAACATAAATACATTTTTAGTTATGATATTTTATCTAACGAAAAATTAAATAAATATGTATATTTAAATAAAAATAAAATATCAGATATAACATTAGAAATAATTACAGGTGAATTATTAGGTGATGGACATCTTACAGATAAAGGTAGATTAGAATTTACATTTGCAGCAGATGTATTATATCATATAAATTATTTAAAATTTAATGCCTTAAAAGAAATATGTACAACTACAAAACCTACACCTTATCCAAAGGATAATCCAACTCAATATTGATTTTCAACTAAAACACTTCCTATTTTAAAAGAATTACATAAAGAATGATATAAATTAAATAATGATGATAAATATATAAAAATTTTACCTAATAATATAGGTGATTTAATAACACCTAGAAGTATAGCTCATTGAATAATGGGTGATGGATATTTTTATAGAAATTCTATATTTTTATGTTCAGATAATTTTACTTATGAAGAAAATATTATATTATCAAATATTTTTAAAGATAAATTTAATATTGAATCTTCTATACAAAATAGAAGATATAAAGATAAATTAGGTAATGAAGTTTTACACCATAGAATTAGATTTAGAAATTATGATAATGATAAATTAATTAATTTAGTTAAAGATTATATTATACCTGAAATGCAATATAAATTAGGTATTTCTTTAGATAAAAGAATCAAAAAATTTAATTCCCGTCCCCCTTAACCCTTATTTCTATAAGGAAATAGGATAAATATGTTAAGATATTATATAAATATTATTAACTATTAAATGCCCGGCCGGTAGGCCGGGGATACCCGCCGCCTCGGCGGCGGGAATTAAATTAAATTTAATATCTAGGGATTTATTTAAGTAAATATATTTTTATAGAAGGTTAAATTGGGCCCTCCTTAAATCTTACTATATGCTGGAATATTATAAAGCTAAATTAACTTAAACTATAGATAAAAATATATATAATGGAAATATAAATCGCCCCGCGAAGCGGGGCGATAGGATACCGGACGTAGGCCGGCCTTATATATAGATTAACTTGAATAAAATATAGGAAAGTAATATAAATTTAGATATATATATATAATCAGCAGGAAACCAAAAGATAAAAAAATCGAAGTAGGATCCTCAGAGACTAAATGTAAGGAATATAATAATAAATAAAGGATAAATAAAATAAAATAAAATTAATATATGCCCGCCTCCGGCGGGAAGAGATTTATTATTATATGATGTTATAGTCCAATTTAAGATAAAAAATCATAAAAAAGCCAACCCCAGTTAGTTCATTATTACATGCGGCAACAATGGTTTGTAGTGGAGTATTTGTATTAGTAAGATCATCTTATATATTAGAATATACTCCATCAGTATTATTATTAATATTATGATTAGGTGGATTAACAACTTTAGTAAGTGGTTTAATAGCTGTAGTATCTAATGATATAAAAAGAGTTATAGCTTTATCAACAATGAGTCTAAGTCAATTGGCTCGAAAAATATATAAATATATATTTATAAATCAGGCTATTTTCGAAAAAATATATATCCCGGCTCCGCCGGGCATATATAGAAAAAATATATATCCCGGCTCCGCCGGGCATATAATAAATTTAATATTTAATTTCCCCGCGAAGCGGGGGTATCCCCGTCCTTCGGACGGGCATTATAATAATAAAATCCTTATCAATGATAGGGGTCTTCATCACACTTCCTACGGAAGTGAGATTAATATTATGCCCGGTTCCGCCAGGAATAAAAATAATATAATAACTCATACCTATAATAGAGATGATTGTAATAATTTATTAATATCAAAATTAAAAGATAAATCTCCATATAAAGAAGAAGATAGATCTCAAGAAGATCAAAAATGATTTGAATGATTAGCTGGTTTAATTGATGGTAGAGGTCAATTTATTTTATCTAAAAAAGGTTATGCTAATTTAAAAATTATAATAGATTCTAAAAATAAATCTTTATTATATGAAATTAAACATAAATTAGGTGGTTCTATTAAATCAATATCAGGAGGAAATTCATTTAAATATAAATTACATCATAAAAAAGGTATGATTAAATTAATTAAAAATATTAATGGTTTAATAAGAAATCCTTCTAAAATGATTCAATTAAATAAATTATGTAATTTATATAATATAAAATTTATTGAACCTAAATTATTAACTTATAATAATGGTTGATTTAGTGGTCTATTAGATTCAGATGGTAATTTTATATATGATAAAGATTCTAATCAATTAAAATTAACTATATTTCATAAAAATAATTATTTATTAAATCCTTTAATAACATTATATAATGGTAGAATTAATATTACTAAATTTAAAGATTCATTTGTTTATGAAATATATAGAAAAAATGATTTATTAAATTTAAATAATCATTATTTATCTAATTATAAATTAAAATCTAATTTATTTTTAAAATTTAATTTAATAAATGATTTCTATTATCTTTTATATAAACTAAATAATACTCCGAAGGAGGGGCATTCTTTAAATGATAAATTAAAATATTATAATGATTTTATTATTTTAATTAATAAATGAATTAAATTATAATGCCGGCCGTAGGCCGGTATCACCCCACGAAGTCTTAAAAAAACCATATTCCTTTAATTCGTATCCCCGTCCGAAGGACGGGCATTAAAGTAATTATATTATATTATATATACAATTCGAAGATAACCAAAGCTCATAATAATATATATATTATATATGTTATTATAATAATAATTATATAAATTCATTTCCCCCGGAGATGAATCCCCCTGCGGGGAATTCATTAAATATATATCCCGGCTCCGCCGGGCATAAGTAATTTTATATAAAACCAATGGGAATTGGTTTTAATTTTCTATATAGAAAATTAAATTATTATAAGCAAGTTAGTAGGAATCTCAGAGGCCATACGCCTGATATTTATTTCCCGCCCTGAAAAAACATGTATGTTTTTTTTTAGGAGGGCGGGCATATTTTAAATAAATAAAGAAATGGTCCACATAAAATCTTTATATAGATATTTTATTAGCAATTAGCAATAATGATGTTAGCTATAGGTTCAAGTGCTTATGATTTAGCAATATATCATTTATATTGTCATGCTTTCTTTAAAGCTTTATTATTTATGTCAGCGGGTTCAATAATTCATAGTTTTATGTCTGAAACTCAAGATATGCGTAAATATGGTGGTTTAATAGAATACCTACCTTATAGTTATATATCTATGGTTATAGCTTCATTATCTTTAATGGCTATACCTGGTCTAACTGGATATTATTCTAAAGACGTCATAATCGAATCATTATATGGTACTTATACATTAAGTGGATATATAATGTACTTCATCGCAACAGCTTCTGCTACATTAACAGCTATTTATTCTTTAAGAGTATTATATTTAACTTTCTATAATAATCCTAGATCTAATAAATATACATATGGATTTATTCATGAAAGTAATTGAATGATAATTCCTATGACTATATTAGCTATTTATAGTATTTTCTTAGGTTATTATAGAGATAATGTTATATTCCATTTAAATATTGGTTTACCTCATACTAATACTTTTATAGAAACTGAATTTACTATACCTACTATCTTTAAATATTTACCTATGATATTAGGTTTATCTTTATCTTTATCTTTAATTTATATTTATGAATTTATGTATAAAATTAATAAATCATCTTCTATATTCAATAAAATCAATCATTTCTTTAACCAACGTATTTACTTCGATCAATTATTAAATAATTTAATAATTAGACCCGTTTTAGTATTTGGTGGTTATTTAAATGAATTAACTGATAATGGTTTATTAAAAGTTTTAGGTAGTACTGGTATTGGTAGATTAATACTTAATATACCTTTAATTATTATTATAAATATTATTATCGTTTTAATTATTCATATTTTATAATATATATACATAATATGTTAAGATATTATAGGTTATTTCTAATTCTAAATATGCCCCCATAGGGGGCTGATTTTATTTATAATAAAGTTATATATTTTTTTTACTATATATTCATATATATTTAACATGACCGTTTCTCGGACATATAACCCATTAAACAATTTAAGTTTTATTAATCATTTACCCAAAATTTTCACAAAAGTAATGTTCTAACATTAAACTATGAGATCGTATAAAAAATAGTGTTATAAATTTAAATTTGTTAAATACCAATTTAGTTTTTATATGAATATATATATATAATTTAATTAGATTATCCTAATTAATTAATTAATGATAGAATATTCCCCCGCCGGAGGCGGGGATAATATCGGCCCGCCGAAGGCGGGCCCATATTTATTTATTATTTATTTTTCTTAAGATTTAATCAAAAATCTTTATTAATATAAATTGGTTTAGTGTCAATTCATTTAGAATTTTCAAAGATTTTCTCACGTTTCTCATAATGACCAGTAATTTCAACTTCAGATGTTTTATTAGAAACTGAAGCATTTAATCAATCTTTAATATTTCCGCGGCGTAGCCGTGGATAATATCGCCCCGCCGAAGGCGGGGCCATATTTGATATTTTAAGACCTTTAACACTTATACCATTATATAAATTATGAAAATCGTTTAAGGATAATTTCTTGGAAATTCCTTTATTAACAATTTTAATATTATCAGAATTAATATATAAAAGATATAATTTAGGGGCTATAAATATACCATATGAAGCTTGATATTCTAATTTAAATTGACCTAGGGGGATATATTAATTATGGGGATGTAACTCCCATGATTTTATTAATTATGCCCATTAAGTGGGATATATATATATAGGTAAGGATGTATGGCTGAGTGGTTTAAAGCGTAATACTTGAGTTATTAAGACTTAAAAGTCCACGTGTTCGAATCACGTTGCATCCGATAAAAATGACTATGGCGAAATAGGTAAACGCGATTAGTTTAGGTCTAATTTATTTAAGGGTTCAACTCCCTTTAGTCATATTAATGATTATAATTATTAAACAAAACATATGACATTTATTTATTTTTTTTTATCTTCTTTTACTTCTTTAAGTTCAAGATTATTTAATCAATTATCTAAACATATAATTTTAATAGCTAGTGGTTTATTAGCGATACCAACTTTATATGATTGATCAGAAATTAATGTATTTTATACTACTGATGGTATAGCTGATATTTTAATATTATTAACAGCTTATTTAATACCTTTATCAATTATATCTAATTGAAATAATATAAATAATACTTTATTTTTTGAATTAGTTTTAAATTTAGGTATTATTTTATTAATTAATTTTATGTGTCAAGATATGACTTCTTTTTATATTTATTTTGAAGCTTCTTTAGCTCCTTTATTTGTTATGATAGGTTTATATGGTGCTGCTAATAAAGATAAAGCTGCTGATTATATTTTAATTTATACATTATTTTCTTCTTTATTTATGTTATTAGCTATTGCTATTTATGAAATTTTATTAGATAATACTGATTATCAAGCTACTAGTTTATTAGTTTTATCAATTGATTTACAATGTATATTATTTTTAGCTATATCTATAGGTATAGCTGTAAAAACACCTTTAGCACCAGTTCATACTTGATTACCTGTTGTTCATTCAGAATCTCCTTTAGCTGGATCTATATTATTAGCTGGAGTTATATTAAAATTAGCTGTTTATGCTATAATTAGATTAATATTACCTACATTATCTGATGCAGCAGTTTTATATACTCCTTTAGTTTATGTTTTATGTGTTATTACTATTATTTATACATCTATAATAACATTAAGACAAACTGATTTAAAAGTTATTATAGCTTATAGTTCTATTTCGCACATGGGAGTATGTATATTAGGTATATTATCTAATACATTAACTGGAATATCTGGTAGTTTAGTTTTATCTTTAGCTCATGGTTTTGTATCTCCAGGTTTATTTATTATAGTTGGTGGTATATTATATGATAGATATCATAATAGATTAATTTATTACTATCAAGGTTTATTAACTTATATGCCATGATTAGCTGTATATTTAATTATATTAAGTTTCTGTAATACTGGTACACCATTATCTTTAAACTTTATTGGTGAAATGTTATCATTAACGGGATCTATTAATAGAGCTCCTATTTTAGGTGCTTTAGCTGCATTATCTGTTCTATTATCTGCTTCATATCAAATGAAAATAACTAATAGATTAACTGGAGGTATTAAAACACCTTATATTTCATTAACAGCTGATTGTACTTATAGAGAAAGTTTCTTAATGTGAGCTTTAATATTACCAACTATTTTCTTTGGTTTATTCCCTAATTCAATATTAAATATGATATGAGAAGGAACTAATTTAATTTATAAAATATAAAATACCTTTATTACATATTTAAATATATATATATTCATATAAAAAATACCCACCTAAAACAATAAAATAAAGTAAAATATAAAGGATGATTAATCCCCCCTCCGGGGGGTGAAGCCCCACAGATTAATCCTAGTGATAAAAGATAGTATATCTCCATTTTTACTAATAGTGGACATATTATACACCCATCGGCTAAATATCTGGTCCTTCAGTGTATTTTATAAATATCTGGTCCTTCAGTGTGCTTGTTTAAATATTATACCTATTTTATATCCCGGCCTACGGCCGGTATCACTCCGCTCCGCGGCCCCATTTAAATCATATTTACCTGCGAAGCGAGTTATGAATCAGATAAGATACCATTAATTTTGTATAAAATTTTATCCCATAGAGATATTATTATCCCCCCGCTTCCGCGGGGGGATAAAATCATAGTTCCCCCTATAATGGGGGGCCCCCTAATCATGTCCCGTGAAGACATAATTTCCCCAGGCGTAGCCGGGGGATAATTATTTATTTATACAAATCCATATTTTAAGTGTCAATATTAACATATACGCCCGCAGCAAAGCTGCTTTATATTTTAATCTTTTTAGAATGTCATTATAATCGAAATATAATGACATTCTAGTTTTCTTACGTCTATAAATTAATTTATTATTATCTAAAGCTAAACTTTCATGTTGTTTTTCATTATCTTCTCTACTTTTTATTAAAAAACCTAGAAACTTAATGGGGCTTTTTCTTATGTCCGTTATTTGTGTTTTTTCTAAATTTAAACTTAAATGTAAAGTATTAAGAAACTCATTAACTTCATCTAATATTGTTTTAGCTAGGGTATGACTACCTTGGACACCAATAACAAAATCATCAGCATAACGTATGTATTGAATATTAATTTTAATTAGAGAACTACTTGGAGTTTTCTTCATTAATCTTCCCCCGCCTTCGGTGGGGCATAGTCTTAATCATTCCTTATATTGGGGATGTTTAAAATCATTAAGTCCATTTCTTTTAGCCTTACGGACTTGTCCAGAAATATGATTATATTCTGCGTTATGTTTAGTTAATCTATTTCTATTATATTTTATTTTTAGGTTTTCCATAAAAATATCAAATTCGTGTAACATAATATTACATAATAACAGACTTAGGATATTACCCTGTGGTGCACCTTCTAAATGGTTATTAGAAAGATTACCAAACTGATCCATAATTCCACTCTTTAACATAGATTTAATCAATGATAGAGTTCTATCACAAGAAATTTTCTGTTTTCTGAGCCCAAAGGGCGAGCATATATTTAATAATATATCATGATTAATTTTGTCAAAAGCTTTACTTAGGTCAGCTTCTATTACAAATCTACTACTTTGAAATTTACCTTCTAAATCTTTAATAGCTGGTCTAACACCCAATTTAGGTCTAAAACCAAAACTACTCTTCATAAATATTTTCTCAAAATGAGGTTCCATTATTCATAAAATAGCTCTTTGAACTATTTTATCTCTTGGAGAACCTACAACTAAAGGACGTTTTTCTTTCTTCCCAGGTTTGGGTATCATTACTTGACGCCCTGGTTGGAACTCATATTTATTACTTTTTAACCCCTCTATTAAAGAGGTAAAGTAAGTAACATTTATTCCATCCAAAGTTATATTATCTATACCCGGTGTCATATTACCTGGCTTACTTTTAATAGTTTCATATGCAAGGATTAAATTCTTCATAGAAGCAATATATCTGATTTAGATAGGTATTTCCTTATTCATATTATCCATACTATTTACTCTGCCACGATACAAAGTATTGCTACTTCCGGCTTTTGTACTCATATTTCTCATCAATATGATATTGACTGATTCACTTTGTCATATTGAATCTCCGTTACCTGAAGTCTCACGACTAGGAACTCATAGAGTCCCCTTAGGTAATCCGAATTCTTTACTACTGGGCTGTATTGTTTTAGGATCTTGCAATGTATGATTTCTCCTCTTCTATTTGAAGTCGTATAAGATGACTGGTTCATAAATGCATGAATGATACTACATTTATCTATCTTACTTACCATCCAATATGGTAGGTCCCATAAGTGACTACTACACTGTATCAAGTTTCTTAACGTATCCTTAACATTACTTATATAAGGTTTATAGTCTTTCAACAAACCCATTCCGTTAGGCTTAAGTGTTCTACTTTCATAGATGGGTTTGGCCCAACCACTTCTAACGTTATTTACCCGGAGGGTGAATCATCCCCCGCAAAGCGGGGGATAAATTACTAACCACTTACCTGTTGATCAGATGTTAATTATTGAATAACATAACCCTAGTAATAAATTAGACGGCACATATACACCTTTGACATATTATGATAAAAAATAAATAAATAGATTAATGTTATAAATAAAATATATATATGAGATAAGATAAAATAAAGAAATATAGTTGAAGAATATTTATCAAAGGTATGATTATATAATAAAAATGCAATTAGTATTAGCAGCAAAATACATAGGAGCAGGAATATCTACATTAGCTTTAGGTGGATCATCAATAGCTATCGCTTTAGTATTCGTAGCCTTAATAAACGGTACATCACGTAACCCTTCATTACGTTCAACATTATTCCCACAAGCAATTTTAGGATTCGCTTTAGCAGAGGCTTGTGGATTATTCGCTTTAATGATAGCTTTCTTATTATTATACGCAGTTTAATTAATTATGAGGGTTACACCCTCATGATTATCTTCCCTGGGGGGAATAAATTATCCACCGGTGGAAATTATCCTTTATTAGGTTAATAATAAATTTTTTATAGAGAATATCGATTTATATCAGATATTTTATATATATTCATATATAATGCCTATAGGGTATAAGGTTATTCGATTAGAGGTGAAATCGCAGTTCTTACACAACTGAGCCATAGGTTCGATTCCTATATGACCTAATTTATAATAAGAGTATCACTTAATGGTAAAGTCCATGTCTTCAACACATGTTATAGTAGTTCGATTCTACTTGCTCTTGATTTGCTTTTGTAGCTTAAATGGTAGAGCATTCGCTTGAAGCGCGACTGGTGTAAGTTCAATTMTTTCCGAAGGCAAATATATATCTATATTCCCATATAATGGGTTATATATAATGAGCTAATAGTCTAATGGTTAAGACAATTACCTTTTAAGTAATCCATATTGGTTCAATTCCAATTTAGCTCAACCCAAATATTTATATATCAATATTTTAAAATAAAAAAAATGACAAATTCAATAAGAGGTTATATACAATTACATCCTTTTCATTTAGTAAGCCCTTCACCATGACCATTATATACTTCATTTGCTTTAATGAATTTAGCATTAAGTATAGGTTTAACTGCACATAATTATATGAGTAATAATTTATATATTATATTTAATATAATAAATGTAATATATGTATTAACATTATGATTTAAAGATGTAATAGCTGAAAGTACATATTTAGGAGATCATACTAAAGCTGTAAAAACTGGTTTAACACAAGGTTTTTATTTATTTGTAGTTAGTGAAATTTTAATATTTGCTTCTTTATTTTGAGCATATTTACATTCTTCATTAAATCCTACTATGGAAATCGGTATGGCTTGACCTCCTGCGGGTATTGAAGCTATATCTCCTAGTGAATTACCTTTATTAAATACTATTATTTTATTAGCTTCTGGAGTTACTATTACTATGGGACATCATGCTTTAATTAATAGTAATAGAAAAGATACTTTATACGGATTTATTTTTACTACTTTATTAATAGTAATATTCGTTATTTTACAATATTTAGAATTTATATACTCTTCATTCACTATTACCGATGGTGTCTACGGTTCTACTTTTTATTCATTAACATCGCTTCACGGCGTTCATATGGTTAGCGTTTCTATAATGTTAGCATTGTGTTCTTGAAGGGTTTATAACTATGATTTCACGAATAATAGCCATGTATTTGCAGAAGCTACAGTTATATATTTACATGTATTAGACATATTATGATTATTTATATACATAATATGTTATTGATGGGGTTCTTAAATTATTATGCTTAGATGAGAAATATAAATTTTAAAAATAAAGAGAATTTTTATTGATGATTTACAGGTTTTGCCGATGGAGAATCTAATTTTTTAATAACTACAAGTATTCTAAAAGGAGGACAATCAACAATAAAATTTACTTTCAGTTTTCATTTACATATAGACGATATTAATGTATTATATTATATACAAGAAAAATTAAATATGGGAAATGTAAAAATTGACAAAAATACATCTTCATGTACATTTTTAATAATTAAACACGAAGATATAGATAGATTAATATATATATTTGATACATATAAATTAAACACGACTAAATATTTAGATTTTCTAGATTGAAAAAAAGCTTTTGATATCTATACAAATAGAGAAAGTTCTGTAGCTAATATTTTTGATGAAATAGTAGTATATAAAAAAAGAATGAATAATAATAATAGAACTAATTTTAGTTTAGAATCATATATAGGTATTAGTTGAGCTGAACATATAAATATAAATAAATTTTGATTATTAGGTTTAATAGAAGGTGAAGGTTCTTTTCATATAAATCGTGAAAGATTAAGTCCTGTTTTTTCATTGAAGTTAACTGAAGTTCAATTACAAGTCTTAGAAGCTATTAAAGAATTCTTAATAAAAGCATTTAATTTCGATAGATATACATCATATAAATTACTTAATGGTAATAGGAAGGGAATAACTATAAATTATATTAAAGCTATAAAAAAAACTAATACTAAACCTAGTTATAGTTTAAAATTAGATGATTTTTATATAATATACCATTATTTTTTACCTTTTATAAGATCTATGATACCATTTTTTATATCTAAGAAAAAGTTAGATTTCGAGAAATTAGAAATTATAGCAAAAGCCAGATATTATGGTTTACATTTAGAACCTGAATTAAATAAAATACTTCTTAAATTAAGTTATACTATGAATAATTACAATTTATCTAATGCAAAATTATTACCTCCTAATGGTTTATTTACTGAAATTTTACCAAATGGAGAGATTAATTATAATGTTAGTGAATCTGAAATTGATAATTTATTATATAAGATAAAATATGAACCGAGATTTAAATATTTAAAAGATGGTCTAGTTATAGATATATCAACAGGAAAAGTAGCTCATAATAATAATAATACATTTATTTATGAAGTTCGTAAACCAGATGGAACATTAGTATTATGTGTAACTCTTGAAGAGTTAGTTAAAGTATTAGGTACTAGTAAAACTTCATGAAGACGTATGATGAATAAACCTATTGTAATGGAAGGGAATTGAATGGTAATATTAAATCAGCATGTAAGACGTGTTAAATTATATAATAAAACTCAATATAAACTATAAGTTCTACGTGTAAGTATACTTAATTTTATAAACTCCGGTGTGTATTTAAAATATCGGTACGCCGATATTATGGGGGTTTCACCTCCACATATTTAAAATCCTTTTGGGTTATATATTCATATATGTTTCTCCTTAGGTTAAATGAACTAAAAATATGCCGGCCGTAGGCCGGTATTAAGTATTAATAAAAAAGTAGGCTTTTTAATTTTATAAAGATCAAAAGATGTGTAATAAAAACCAATGTAGTTTTCTACATATTCTGCAAAAACTAAATATAATTTTACCGTTTTAGTACGGTCATATATTCATATAATTATCCCTAAATTAAGAGGGGTGAAACCCCTCATGGTTATATCCCCGGCTCCGCCGGGGATAAATTATCTCTCCCCCCCGCTACGCCGGGGGGATAATCATCTAAAAAAAATAGAAAAAATAAATATATAGGTAAGTAAGTAATAAATTTATAATGGTATATTTTTTGTTTTAAAATTTTCATAAAAAATAATAAATTTTATATGAATAAACAAATGACGTATATAACACGTTGATTATATAGTACATCTCATAAAGATATAGCTATATTATATCTAGGATATGGTTTAATTGCATCTATGGTAGCGACAGGTATGTCAGTTATAATAAGAATGGGTGCGCCTTTGTCGGTTGTATGTTGATGTGAATCAGTGCAATTTCATATACATATTCAAGAACTTTTTTATAAAAAGTTATGTATCTCCAGTATTTCTGCCTTTATATTATCTAATAAATATATAAATGGTATAGCAGGAAATAAATGGGTAGGTAAAATAAAATCGACATTATCAGATTCCTACCCTATGGAATCAAACTATGTTGAGGTTAACAAACTTGATACTTTACACAAGGAAAAGATTTGCCTGTATTCTTAAGTCGATTGTGAACAGAATATATCATCTAATGTAATATATATTTCCATTCGTATATATTATTCTTGAAAAGGATGATTGTCATATAAATCTATATGTATATATAATAATATAATAAAGCAAGCAGCTAAGGTTTGAAGCACGTTAAAAATAAACATACAATTAAGAAGGGATTTAAGCGCCTCTAATAGATTATTATGCGCAAACGGAGGATCAATAGTAGTGAGTAATATATTTATAAATATATATAACATGAAGTGATCTAGCCAAAATGTTAATTCCCCGCGGAGCGGGTATCCCCCCTCCTACGGAGGAGGGGTATTCATTAAAAATGTACGTAACAAAATCTTAAAATAGAAATAAACCATTCTCTAATATAAAAAATAAAGATGAGTTAAACGCCATTTTAAAAAATGAATTAAAAGCTTATGAAAATAATACTCATATATTTAAAAATCCTTATTTTTGAATTACAATATATAATTTATATATAAAAGATGATAATAATAAATACCCTTTGGGATATAAGTTATCCTATTCCGGGAATTGTTATATTCCCGGCGTAGCCGGGGATAAATTAATAATAGATGATTTAATTTCAGATATTATATCTGGTAAATACCAACCAAAAATTTTTAAGGATTAAAAAGATAAAATAATAGAAAGAGGATTAGCATTGGTTTTAGATGTTATTTAAATACTTTACAAAAATCTAAACATACAATTTTAAAAGACTTATATTTAACTACCTCATATGTCCGCCAAAAGCGGGCTAAATATATAATACAAATTAATATAACGGAGGTATTTTTTGATAGTATATCCCATTTAAAATTTATTCATGAAAAAAAATATATAAAATGTCATTTAACAATATCATTCCCGGAGGGGATGATATCGCCGGGGCAATATCATTAATTTATAAATTTATACATATAAAAATGGAAAATGGAACAATATCTAAAAAAAAATACCTAAATATAGTTTTATATTATATAATATTTATCAGATTCTGTTCTAATACAGATATAAAATTAAGAATATATAAAGTAAAAAAATCATAAGTTATCATTTTGGGTGAAAGCCGTATGCAGTGAAAGTTGCACGTACGGTTTGGAGGGCAGTAAGAATATTAGTAAATATTGACCCTACAATTATCAGGACCTAATCCACAATATTTAAATGGAAATAATCAAATTTTTAATGTTCTGGTCACAGGCCATGCAATCGCAATGATTTTTTTATTTGTTATGCCAGTATTAATTGGAGCATTTTTACGACGTAGTCGTAGGATTTTTAATATTTACCCAAGGGGTATGGGTTTTACCCATAATATTTTCAATGTGTGGTTTATTAATAATCGCCCCGCGTCGCGGGGCGATACCGGCCATAGGCCGGCATATATTAATACATGAAGAGATAAACACAGGGGGGCTATCCAACGAGGTAGTCTCTGAAGGTTGTGTGAAATGGAGAAATATCTTAATAGGAATAGGATTTAGTAAACTATCTCTAACTTTAGTACGCCCGCAGCTAAGCTGCGGGCGGATAATTGTTTTAAGTTTAACGAAAGTGAATCTTTATTTTAAAATTGGTTTAACAATTACCGAATATTCCTTATTTTATTTATTCGGAGACCATTTAACTGTAAGAAATATAAATGAGTGCATATATTTCAAAACCACAAACAGGGTCAATACCAATACAGAAGAAGACTTAATAACAATTCAGAATATAATGATATTATATTCGAAGAAAAATCCTATCAAATGCGGGAACCTCGGAAAGAATAAATGATTGAATAAAATTGAGAACACAATGGAAGTACTTTGATTTAAATTAAAGGATACTGTTATTTATTTGAATGATAATATAAAAGAAATTTTATATTATGTTAATGACTTATTAATTTCTCCCCGGCATAGCCGGGGAGATAATCATCCCCGCGTCGCGGGGATTATTTCAAGTTTATGACAAGATATTAATAACATTCACGGGGGCAAGAAAAGTGAGAAAGCAAATGCTCTAGGTAATGCTAGAGATACTGATAAATGGCCCCGCTTCGCGGGGCATATTATATCCCGGCGTAGCCGGGATAAATTAGGGGGGTTCCCCTGATTATATCCCCCTTTGGGGGATAAATTATATCAGCCAAATATTGTTCTATTTGGAGAAAAGCTGAATTCATGATACCTTAGTAAAAATTACATATATAATGTACGTCATTATTCAACTGTCAAGGAGGAATTATCAAAAACTGATATTAAGAGACAAATATATATGAATAATGAAGTTTTAAACTGACCAAATAATTCGATTATGAATCTTATTTATAAAGAAGTTTTCAAAGAACAAATATATTTATGTAATTTAGCCAATAACTATGGTTTAAATAGTAAACAAGTATATAAACAACAACTTATTTTAAGTAAATCTTTATTTTTTAGATTATTCGCTATTCATAAACTATCTAAATCTTTAATATCCGATACTATAGGTAAACCCCTTATATTAAATATTAATAATAAAGATAAAATTGAATTAGTTATATGATTAAAAAATGTAATTAACGATCCTAAAAAATTTAAAATAACTTCAAATAGTCAATTGAAAGATAGAGCTTTACAAGAATTAATAAATTTAGTATTAGAACCATTAGTTGAATCAAATAATGATTTACATAATTATGGTTTTAGATATAATAGAACTAAAAAAAATGCAATAGCAGAATTAAGATATAAATTAAATGTTATGAGTGAAGATATATTTATATTTAATTCTCATATTAAGGGTTTCTTTAAAAATGAAAAATGATTATTAAATAATTTATATTTAGATTCTAAATTAAAAATTTTTATTAAAATTTGATTAAAAAATATAGAAGGTAGTATGGGGCCGTCTTCGGCGAGCAGATACTATGGGGCAACTGAAACCCCACGTATTATATTACCTACACTTATAAATTTTACTCTTAATGGTTTAGAAGATACAATAATAAAATCTTTGTATCCTATAACTAAAAATAATAAAAGGATAATTTCCAATCATCTCGAATGCCCGGCCGAAGGACGGGGATACCCCCGCTTCGCGGGGGAATTAAAAAATGTAACTCAAATATCATCTGAATTAGCTTATATTAGATATGGTGATTATTTTGTTATTTTAGCTAGATCAAGATATATAATATTAAATTATATAAAACCAGCTATATTAGAATTTTTAGAGTTAAGAGGATTAATACTTTATAAAATGGATTTATTTAAATTTAAAGATAAAGAATCCCCGTCCATAGGACGGGGATACTCCCGCTCCGTGGGGGAATTAGATTTCTTAAATTATACATTTAAATATAATCCCGCCGAAGGCGGGCATAATACTAAAAATATAGCTATTTACCCTAATAAATATAAAGTTATAGAATTTATAAATAAAATTAAATATATAATAAAAAAATCAACAAATTTAGATTCTTATAATTTAATTATTAAGTTAAATCCTATATTAAAAAATTGATCTAATTATTATAATCTAGGTAATTCATCACATTTTAGAAATAAAGTTAAAAATGCTATATATAATATGATTTGAAAATGAGCCCATAGAAAACATAAACGTTGAGGTAAAAAATTAATTGTTAATAATTATTTTATTATTAAAGATAAAAATATGAAAAATTACGCCAAAGACGGATATAAATTAAAATTTCATGGAAATATAAAAAATAAAAAAAATATAGTATATCTTTTTCATATAGTTACTAATTCTATATCTACTAAATATTATTTAATACCTAAAAAATTATTATATATACATGCATATCATTCTAAAAATAAAGTTGTAAATACTAAATTTAAATCATAGAGGCGCGATTAGAAAATCAATGGTATAAGAAAATACATAAGATTATATCTAATTGTTTACTTTGGTGAGCTGAATACGTGGTGACATGTACGTTCAGTTCTTTTGGGGGATTCAGTTGTGAAACTGTTTTCCATCCATAGTGGTAAAAAAATATACATATTTTATATTATATATATAGAAATATATCTCATTATGTTAAATATGAAACTTATTTATATAGAAATAAAGAATGCCCGTCCTTCGGACGGGGATACGACTTTATAGGTCCATATTTAACTGGTTATATTGAAGGTAAAGGATCAATTTGAATAGGTGATGATAAAACTTCACCAACTATAGATATTATTTTTAATAATAAAGATTTACCTTTACTTAATTATATATATAATATATTAAATATAGGAATAATTAAATATAATAAAAGTTCTAAAGTTTATATGTGACATATAAAAAAATAGAAGATATATATATAATATTAGAATTAACTAATGGTTATTATAGAACACCAAAATATGAATTAATAGTTATAATAATTAATAAAATAAGTAAAGATTATTCTATAAAAGTTAAATCTTTAGATACATCAAATTTATTATCTAATCCATGATTAGCTGGATTAATTGATGCAGAAGGTAATTTTAATATTACTTTAACTAAAAAAAAGAATAACACAATTGTTAATTTATCTTTTAATTTAAATTTAAAATATAAATATAATTCAACTAAATTATTAATTGATTATAATAAACCTGGTTATGCAGGTACTTTAACTCGTAATATAGGTCATTATTATAATATTATGATATCTATAGCTAATTTATTTAATTCTAATTTAATTAGTAAAAAAAAAAATCTTTATTATAATTTTAATATTATAGTTAATAAAATTAATGATTTAAAATTAGTTATAAATTATTTAAATAATTATACATTATTATCTTCAAAATATTTAGATTATAAAGATATAACTAAATTAATATCATTATCTAATAATAAAGCTAATGAGATTCAAAAACTAATGTTAACTAAAAAAATTATATTAAATTTTAGTAAAACTAGAACTAATATAAAATGAGATCATTTATAAAAATATATATAATAAGTATATAGTTGCCGTGGATAGTGTTTTAAACACTTAATAATGATATTACCGGAGACGATATCTTGGGAATCATTGATTATCATCATCATTATTAAATTGTAAAATTATCTATTATTATATTACTATATGCTGGAAAATCCTAAAATTTTATATAATTATATATTACCTTCATATAAATATATCCTTCAAGGGATATTATCAGCCCCGCTTAGCGGGGCTATTTATGTAGTTTAATAACTTTGTAAGTTATTTTTAAATATATTTTTAAAAATTATAATTCTTTTTTAAGATAATAAATATGTTAAATCATATTATTAAAATATATGGACAATCAGCAGGAAACGAAAATAAATAAAATGATTTTCCCCAAGAAAATGATAACGCCAGAGGGGTCATCATTTTATTTATGCTTGTTAAAACAAGGTATAGGATCCTCAGAGACTTTACGTAATACTCCTTTTATATAAAGGATGAAGATAAAGTCCAATTTATATTGAAAAATATAATTATACCTTCCCAGTTTTATCTAAATTGGTATAAATGTATTTATATATCCCATATAAGGAATATATGTAATATTATGGAAGGTGATTGAACTTCTTTTTACCTATTCTTATAGGAGCCGTAGACATGGCATTTGGTGCGGGAAATACCAATAAATCATGTAAAAAATTAGTGTACCCAACTAAGTCCCTTAGCAACCATGGGATTCTTAAACAATTAGGAGTTGTATATGTTGACCTGCTTAACCATGTCTTTATAAATATAAAATATATATATATATCCTGTTTTAGAGGATATAAGATATCCCCGTCCATTGGACGGGGGTATCCTCACTTAGGGGGGGAATTAAATATAAAAAATACAAATGTTTTTATATGGGTTATATTTCAATTATATATAGCAGCGGAGTATACAAGAACTATTGTAAATAAAGATAATAGATATAAATCCTCTTATTCGTGAGATAATTTAATCTTAATTTTTATGGAGCATATTTATTTGGATATTTTCTTCTTATTAAATCCCGGCCATAGGCCGGGATACCCCGCAGAGCGGGGTAATTTTAATAAGTACGATGGTTTTAATAAAACCATGATAAATTATAAACATTATACTTATAATAATATAAGAGCTTGTAGAAATTATTCAATTATAACTTATGATAAATTAAAATCTATGGGTTATAAATCAAATATAGATAAAGAAGCATTAGCTAAAATAAATATTGTTTTAGATAAGTTAGAAAAGAATAGTGGAGAGTTGGAAGCCACCTTACTTCCTATAATAAATAAAACTATAAAAAATCCCGCCAAAGGCGGGTATAATTGACCTACTTTAGACGAAAATCTAAATATAGGTATTAATCATTATTATCAGTTAAAAAAATTACAATTAGGTTTAATTTCTTCTACTTTATTTAATCCTAATTTTAATACTATTATACATTTAAAAGATATTTTATCTTGACCCGCAGATAACTGCAAACATAATAATAAAAATAATTTTCGGGATAATTTTCATATATCTTATAATTTAATTAGTCCTTTTACTTCTAAAAATTTACAACATATAGATAGATATAATAAAGATAATTGATCTATTATATTAAATATAGCATTAAAATGTCTTGAATCACCAATATTAAAAATTTTAACTATTAATAATATATCTAAATTAGATAGTGCTAAAATATCTGGTATTGATAATAAGGCATTTAAATACTTATTAAAAGAAATAAAAAATGAAGATGAAGTTTTAAATTATTTAGAGAAAGAAATAAAATTTTTAAAAAAGGAAATAAATTTACAAAAAGATAAAACATATCAAGCTAAAATTAGGAAAAATAAAATGAATAAAGAATTATCTAAAAGAGAAAAATATAAAATATGATTAAATAGTAAATCAGGTAAATTATATATAAATGATATAAAATTAAGATTATCTAATATAAAAAAAATCCATTAAATTATTATAATGATTTAAAGGATAAAGCTATATTAAATAATAATAAATTAAAATGATATCTTTTAGATGAATTAAAATATTTTAAATTATTAAAATATAAATCTGATCCTATTTTAAAAGTTTATACATCATCTAATAGTAAACTTATTCCTTTAAGTATTCCAACTTTAAAAGATAGAACTGTTCAATTATTTTTAAATAATATTATTGAACCTTATTTAGAAGTTATTGGTGATAATAATTCTTTTGGTTTAAGACCTGGTAGAAATTCACACCAAGCTATATCTAGTATTTATAATCATTTATCTAGAAAAATAAATCAAAATAAAAATTCTTTTATTTATAATATAAAAATTGATAATTTATTTGATAATATATCACATGAATGGTTATTAAAAAATACACCAATACCTAATAAATATTATAATTTATTTTATAGTTTATTGAAAACATCTGTTTGAGTAAAATTTGATAAAAATAAATATGCGATGTTATCCACTTCGGGGAAATATGCCCTAAAGGGGCAGTGGGAAAACCCCACATATCCTGAATTTAAAAATAAAGGTTTACCTTCAGGTAATTTAATTTCTCCTGTACTTATAAATTGAACTTTAGATGGTATTAATGATTATTTAAAAACTACTATGGATAATAAATCATTCTCTATTTATAGATATATTGATGATATTTTAATTATAAGTGGCCCGCAGCAAGCAGCTAAGGATATAATCAGCCCCGCTTCGCGGGGCCATTTAGATATAAAATCAAACCTTATAAAATTTCTAAATATAAGAGGTTTAAATTTTATGGATGAAGAATCAAATCTTTATATAGAATTTACATCGCATATAAATAATAAAAAATTTGATTTTTTAGGTTGAACATTTCATTTATTAAAACCTTCAAATAAAATGTCCGCCTTCGGTAGGAATTGATTAACTAAATCTAATACTCATAAAAATAAACATTTATATATATCCATCTAAAAATAGTACAAAAAGTTTTAGGAATTGTATAAAAAATATTACAAGTATAAAAAATACGTATAAATCTGATTATTTAATTCTTAAATTATTAAGTTTAATAATTTATCAATGGGGTTATTATTTCTCACCTGGTGGTGATGTTAATTATTTAGGTAGAAATTTAGATTTATATATTAAAAAATGTTTAAAACGTTGAATCTTTAAAAAATATTCTAGAGCATTCTTTCATAATTTTAAACGTTTATTTATGGATATTGATCCTAATTCTAATACTTATATATTTAAAAAATCACCTGGTATTAATTTAATATCTATACCACAAATGAGTAAATTATTAATACCTCATTCTTTTATAGATTTAAAACCTAGTAAATATTTAAATAATAATAGTTTTTTTATAAATTCTTTACCTTTTATTGAATATAATAAAAAAATAGAGAATATAAGAAATAATCATGGTCATTATTTAAATAATAAAATCCCACCTTTTAAGATTATATCATCATTACCTGGTGTAGCCGGGCATATAAAATCTTATAAAGATATAAATACATCCGAATCATTTCCCCGGCTACGCCGGGGAGATTATTATCGAAAATCATTTATAAATATAGATAATAATATAAGATATGGAGAATACCCGTCCTTCGGGCGGGAATACCCCCGCTTCGCGGGGGAATTAAATAAAAAATAATAAGTATTAACTGAATAGTTTAAAGTTTATAAAATCATATTTTTATATGATTTACTTATATAAAAAAAATATAAGTATTTATCAAAGAGCTCAGTGCGTTGAGAGGCGCTTGCTGAGATCTGTCCTGGGGCTTGATAATTAATTTTGATTATCATTCGTCTATAGGAAGCAAGATTGAATAACATAAGTTTTTGATGCCTGCCACCAGCTTTAGTTTGTATCATTGCATCTGTTTTAATAGAGCAAGGAGCGGGTAGTGGTTGAACGGTAAAAATTAAGCCGTATTAAATATCATTTTTTGCGTGAAAAACCTCATTTTATCTTAAATATAAATGAATTATAAAATACTTATATTGGGGACCCCTTATATAAAGTAATAATTTTTATAATAGGTTTATACGCTTACATATATAATAAAATGTATCAGAGACTACAAATGATAATATATAATATGATCTATATACTCTTTAGGCATATTATTATAAAGTATAGTCCGAACAATATAGTAATATATTGAAAATCTCAAATATGAGATATATATATAATTTTTTTTTTTTAGATTGTATATTTACAACAAATTGTTATCCACCACTATCTTCAATAAATGCCCACTCAGGGCCTTCAATTGATTTAGCAATTTTTGCTTTACATTTAACGAGTCTTTCCAGTCTATTGGGAGCAATAAATTTCATAGTAACATTTTTAAACATGCGTACTATTGGATTACATATGGTAAATGCCCCTCTATTTGTTTGAGCGAGTGCGCCGTCTAGGATGTATTTTGTCTTATATTACTTTGTGGGTAATATTATATATTTTTGAGAGGTCTTTAACTTAAAAGATCTATATATATCTTATATAACTGCCTATAAGGAACCTAATAAGATCTTATATGGTATAGCAGGTTATAAAAGCGATAAAACGAGAGGATCATGACTCTTATGAGTTATTGCCAAAGAAATTGATCATGTTGAAGTTAATAAATTTGATACTTATCAAGGAGATAAACAAAGCTTATTGGTAAATCATGAAATATTAAACCCAATATATCTTAAAGCTATATTCTATTTTGCTCAAGAGTATGGTTCTCAAAATAAGATACCTTTATTGAAATTTCAATACCTTAATTGGGATAAGCAAACAACTAAAATCAATAACACATGCCCCGCCTACGGCGGGGAAAAAGGACAAAGTACACAAATTCGGGAAATAAACGTTAATAATATGATAATATTAAACGTATTCGGAGGTGTTATAGTAGGGAATAATATTTGTAATATCAAACATATATGCAATTCCCGTCCGAAGGACGGGGATACCCCCGCACCACGGGGGAATTATAAATTTAACCTGAAGAACACTAGTGTTAACTTGAATTTGATCAGAATGTATAGTACATATAAAAAAATTACTAAACGTAATGAATTAACTGACATTCTAATAACTAAAATCAAATCTTATAAATCAAAAGATGGAAAATATTATAAATTAAATGAAATATTTAAAGATACATATTTTTGAATTGGAGCTTACAATTCTATAAAAAGTAAATCTATAAATATAACAAAAGAAATGTTATATTTTGAAAATATATCTAAAAATATTGTTAATGGTAAATATAAACCTAAACCCATAAGATTTATATCAAAAGCAGATAATAAACAACCAATAGAAAATATAGAGGATAAAATTATTGAAACCGGAGTATCGTCTATTATTGAAGCAATATGAAAATCTGAATTCTTAAATTCTTATCCCCGTCCTTCGGACGGGGATTATGGATATAGATCAACTCATATGGCTTTAAGAGATATTTGATTAACGGGATCAAAATATACTTGAGTTATACAAAGTGATATCATAAATTGTTTTGATAATATACCACATGATAAATTAATTAATATAATTAAACAGAAAATAGGAGATTCTAATTTAATAAGTTTAATATATAAATTAATAAGAATTGGTATAATATATGATGATAATACTATGCCCGCCTCCGGCGGGAAAAGAAATAAAATAGGTATAGGTAATGTTCTTAATCCTATATTATCTAAAATATTATTATATGAATTAGATAAATATATAATAAATAAAATTTCAGAAATAAAAAAATATCCTTTGAATTCCCGTCCTTATGACGGGCATTATAATAATAAAAGAATAAAGTATATAAGATATGATAATGAATTTATTATTTTAACTATTGGAAGTTATCAAGACTGCCTTGATATAAAGAATTTAGTTAAAGTTTTCTTAAAAGAAAAATGGGGCTTAGAACTTAATGATGATAAAATAATAATAACTAATTTAAGAAAAGAATTTAGCTTTCTTGGAGCTAATATTAGAAAATTAAAACCTAATGTATTAGAAATAATAAATAAAAATGATAATAAAAAAGTATCAAATAATAAAATGATAGTTAATGCACCTATTCCTAAAATTATTAATTCATTAATTGAAGTAGGAATTTTAAAAAGAAAAAAAGATGGTAGCGTTTTACCTTGAGGTATAGGTAATTTAACAGTTAGAACACATTATGATATACTTAAATTTTATAATTACAAAATTAATTCTTTAATTTATTATTATAGTTTTACAACTAATTATAGTAAACTATCTACATTGGTTTGATATTTACAAGCATCTTGTGCATTAACTCTAAGTCGTAAACATAAATTTAAATCTATGGCTAAATCTTTTAAAAAATGAGGTAAATATTTAACTGATCCTAAAACTGATCTTTATTTAAATATACCTAAATCTTGAATAGCAAGACATTATTTCAATATAAATATCAAAGATCATAGGATAGTTTTAGATATAATAAAAAAAAAATAAATGATATAAGATATCATGATTTATAAGATGTTAACAGTGAGAGCCGTATGATGGGAAACTATCATGTACGGTTCGGAGAGCAATTCTAAGAAGAATAAATAATGATAATTAGATAATCGGGTAATTCCCCCTCCGGGGGAATCATAGGGTTTACAACCCCATAATTATTTGTATACGATTGACTCTACTTTTCTTTACAGCTATATTATTATTATCTTTACCTGTATTAACAGCAGGAGTAACTTTACTTCTTATGGATCGTAGGGCGACCGTGAAGTCGTTGTTAGAAATTGATTGAAAAATCATAGATAAAATTATTGTCTATAAATACAATAGTCTTACCCACAGTAATGCACTTGCTGAGGGGACAATAGCCTGACTATTAAAGGAAATTCTGGGCCAAATTGTCTACGCCTATACTAATTTCCAAGTATATATATTTAAATTAGATAAAATGTGTTATTATTGAATCCTAGACCTGTACCGTATCATAAGCGGGATAATTTGACAATACATAGTTATTTTTGTTCGTAAACGAAATGTTTCGGTGTTCGATTTACTAAATAATAAGAGCAAATACAACTGCAGTAAGCAGTCTAAAGTTGGAAGGATATCTAATTTAAAACCCCACGAAGTGGGGGTATGGGAACATAATAGTCTAACAATGGAACCGGTGAACCATCTGAAAGTTAAATATTTATCATATACTTATGTTTTATATTTAATGGGTAATAACCTTGGTACTTTTAATACAAGACCAATCAGATGGGGCGGAGGCCCCGTAGTAGTAAATAATCCCCGCTTTGCGGGGCATATATATTTAACAAAAATAAGAAATATATGCCCGCCTTCGGCGGGATATTTATCAAGGGGGCTAAACATTTTACATCAGAATGTAAGATCATATTCAACTAAGGTTTCAACCAAATCAAGAGATACGGATGTATTATTAGAGCTAGACTCTAAAACTATGACAAGGTTAGAAACTATTTGAGATTTAGCTATATATAAACCTACTGACAAAGTAGAAGGTCTTTTTAAATTAATGAATGATATAAAATTCTGAATAGCTGCTTATAAAAAATTAACTGTATCTAAAGGATCCTTAACTAAAGGATCAAATAATCAAAATATAGATGGAACATCTTTGGAGTCACTAAAATTACTAAAAAAAGAAGTTATGAACCTTACATATAAAGTGGGAGGTACCCGTAGACTATATATACCTAAACCAGGTAAACCTTATGAAAGTAGACCTTTAGGTATTCCAGATTTTAATGATAGAATAGTTCAAGAAGTTATTAGATCAATCTTGGAAATAGTTTATGAACCTAGATTTAAAAATTCATCCCATGGATTTAGATCTAACAGATCTACTCATACAGCAATGAGATATATAAGAACCAACTTCAGAGGTGCTGTATGATACATTGAAGGAGATATTTCTAAATATTTTGACTCTGTTAATCATAGGATTTTAATAAATTTACTTAAAATGACAATAAAGGATAAAAACTTTATTAATTTAATTGCTGAATTATTACAAACAGTAATTGTTGATGGTAAATCAAAATATATTTTAAGAAAAGGAGTACCTCAAGGTGGTATTCTTAGTCCTTTACTTTCTAATATTGTATTACATGAATTGGATATTTATATGGCGGAATTAATAAAAAATTTCAACAAAGGTACTAATCGTAGAGCAAATCATAAATATGCTAATTATAGACGTAAATATGGTGTTAAAGCTGCTATGAAATTTAATATTTCACCTGTAAATCTATTTGATGAAAATTTTAAAAGATTAAGTTATGTAAGATATGCGGACGATTTTTTAATTGGTATAATTGGTTCTAAAGCAGAAGCTATAGATATCAAAACTAAAATAAAAAATTTTTTATATGATGAATTAAATCTAAATTTGCATGATGAAAAAACAAAAATCACAAACATAAAAGATAAGAAAATTCCCTTCTTAGGCTATCTAATAGATAAAGGAAAACCTAAATTAATGAAATATTTTCACCATTATAAGAGATTAGATGGTTCTAAAGTAAATAGATTAGTTAAAGCTTATAGAAAGGGAAATATGCAAATTAAAGCTGATTATAAAAAAATTATAGATAGATTAAGTTTAAAAGGTTATTGTGATAAACAAGGAGTACCCAAACCTAATTTTTCTCATTATCCTGAGCCTCAAGTATTAATGATTACTAAAATTAATTGAATTATTAATGGTATGAATAGTTATTTTTCCATTTCTGACTCTCGTAAAATAATCACAAGCAGAATACAATATATTCTAAGATATTCAATTGCCATGGTAATGGCAGCTAAATATAAATTAAAAACTAAAGCTAGTGTCTTCAAACATACTGGTAAAGAACTTAGAAAGCTAATTAAACCTCAAGAGTTAATGAAATATAACATTAATGAAAAAAGGTTAGAAAAATTAAAGAAAGGTATACCAGTAAAATTTGTTTATTATAAAGATATACCCGAACCAGATCTTCAACCTTATAATAAAAAATATGAAATCCCCATGTCCTTTAAAGAGTTCATTAAGTTTAATAAATTTAATGTTACATTTAATGACCCTTTAGAAAGCTTAAAATGAAGAAGCTGAAGAGGCTCTGTCAATATTTTTGGGGGTTGTCATATATGTAATACCTATGAAAATGTAGAAATGCATCACATAAGACCTTTAAAGTATATCAACCATAAAACATATATAAGTAAGCAATTACACGCAGCTGAGAGAAAACAATATCCATTATGTAAATATCACCATAACTTAGTTCATAAATATGGTTTAAATACAGTTAAAAGCAATTATGAATTAGAAAACTCTAACTCTTAATATCATCATTAATACTCATAAATTTTAATATTTACCCGGCGTAGCCGGGTATAATATCGGCCCGCCGAAGGCGGGCCCATATTTATGAAAAAAAGATATATACTAAATCTCGAATATGACAAAGTCAGTAAGGAAGAATTGGCAAGCCGTATGATAGGCGACTATCTCGTACGGTTTAGAGAGGACTCAAAGGTAAAATCGCCAATGTGCAATTTTATTAGGATTTACTCTACATTTTAATACTAGTTTTTATGAAGTCGCAGGAGGAGGAGACCCAGTATTGTACGTGCGCGTTCACAAAAGTGTGTTAGGTTTCGTTATTGTGTATATAATAGGCCTAATTGATATTTGTATCAATGCTTTTATTGGTGATTTAATTAATAAAAAACCTATAAATAGTAAGTCTAAGTCACAAAGACAGTCCTTTGTTTATGGATTCTATTTCGTTGACCTTCTTAATATCGGGCTAACATTGAAAAATTATGTTATAAAGAACTATCTTATTACTTCGGGTACAGTTAGTAATAATACACAAATGATAGTTTATCTAAATAAAAATAGGAGCGGAGAAATAATCCCAATGACAACTGTATTAAATAAATACCCCCGCATAGCGGGGGTATTTAGGTCTATATGGCCGGTATTTAAATATTGACTCCCTAAAGAGAAAGCTAATTATTATAGCTTGGACAACACACAAAATACATGGACGGATTTAATCTTGCAGATCTATATTAATTTAACATCTGCTATTAATAGGTATATTAATAAGAAAAGATTAATTCAGACCGTCTGTTTTAAGACGGCTAGTAAAAAAATATCTATATATCACCTGTCTTTGACGGATATACGAATATAGATATAAAATATGGTCATCATAGAAATATGATAATTTATAGACGTAATTATAATACAAATAGTAATCAATTAACTAATTTGGAAATTAATTATTGAAAATTGGAGAAAGAATTATCTCTGGCCGCATTACAAGAATTGAAATATCAAAATAAATTACCTAAAAATAAAAGAATCTGACTTATGGATTCTCGTATTGAAAAAGGTATAGATTTACATTCAAAATTTATTTATGGTATACCTAAATTGATAAGGTTAAGACAATTTTTGACATCGGTTTATATATCATCTAATGTAATTAAAGGTTTTAAATGAGATAATTATTTATTAAAATTAGAAAATTCAATATCTGAATATAAAAATTTTATGAAACAATACAAATTGCCCCGCGAAGCGGGGCAGGTTATATCCCCCGCTTATCGGGGAGATAATATATCAAAAAACTTAAGTTTTGAAAGTGAAAGTAAAGTATTTAATCACACCAAAGGTGAATATAATTATAATCCTGAAAAAACTATGAGACATATTATAGAAAATCCTAAATTTTGATCTGAAGTATTTAAATATACAAATATCGATAATAGTTTTAATTCTTTAATAACTAAGATTTATGCTGTTGAAAAAACATTTAAATCTCAAGATATATATATCAGGTTATGATAATATAAAAGTATGAAAATTTATTAAAGTAAATAAAAAATTTTTAACAAATAATAAAAAATTAATGGATAATCATGGGGGTATAACCCACATAATATCAGAAATATTAAATCAACATCCTATGAAAGATATTATAAATCTTCAAAAAGGAAATATAAATCTTGCAGAACAAAGAAAAGGTAAATTAACAACTATAAGTGAAATAAGTAGAAAATTATTAAAAAGTAATTCAATAGGTAAATTAATAACTAAATTAGCTATAAAAGAATATAATTTAATGATAAATAATCCTAAAGAATATTTAAATAATTACAATACTTTAGTTAAATATAAAAATAATCAATTAAAATTTAATATGTTAGCTAATTCTAATTATAGTAAATTAATTAATTATAAATCAGATAAAGTTTTAAGAGTTTATATATCAAAAGCTAATAATGAAAAACATCCTTTAGATATTCTAACATTAAATGATAGATATATTCAAAAACTTATTTTAATTATATTAGAACCATATCTTGAATCTTGTGGTGATACTTCATCTTGAGGTTTTAGACCTGGTAGAAATACTAATCATGCTATTACTCAAATATGAGATTTATTAGCCAGAAAAGATAGTTTATCCCCGCTAAGCGGGGATATAATCAGGGGAGGTGAAACTCCCCATAATGTAGATATAACAGAAACTTCAACTAAATCTATGCCCGCCGGAGGCGGGAAAAGAGATTTTAATCATTTAACTAATTATGTTTTAAATGGTAATATTAAAGGATGTTTTAATAATATATCACATAAATGATTATTAGATAATGTTCCTTTTCCATTAAAATTTATAAATTTATTATATAATTCATTAAAAACTACTATTATTGAAAAAGATTCAAATCAAAATGACATACATAAATTTAATTATATAACTAATTATTTATGATTAAATTGAGATAATAATATAGATACTAATAAGTTAAGACCTAGATTTATAACTAAAGTATTATCTAAGGATAATATAAAAGGTGTCCCACTAAATGATATTATTTCACCGATTTTAATTAACTGAACTCTTGATGGACTATCTCATCATGCAAGATTATCTTTTATTAAAAATGATAAATATAAGATTAATTTACGTAATATACATTTTATTAGATTTTTTGATAAATTTATTTTTATACCCGCCAAAGGCGGGAGTTTAGATTATAATGATATTTTAAAAACTAAAATAAGTATAATAGAATTCTTAAAAAAAAGAGGATTAGAACTTAATGAAGATAAAACAAGTATTATAAAATGAAGTATGGGAACTAAATTTAATTTCTTAGGTTGAACTTTTCATTTAATTTCTCCTAATAAAGTTAATTGATTAACAAAAGTACCTAAATCTTTATCTACTAAACTTTCTTATAGAACTAATTTGTACGTATATCCTTCTAAAGAAAGTATACAAAATTTTAAAAATAATATTAAAAATATTACTAGTTTATCTTATATAAATTTAACACCTATTGAATTTATTAAATTAATAAACCCAATTATTAATAGTTGGGGTAATTATTTCATACCATCTACTAATCAATATACATTAAGACATAGTATGGATTATTACATATTTGGTAGAATTACTAAATGAATTTATAGAAAATATAAAAATTCTTATGCATTAATGTGTAAAAATTTACTTATGAATAAAAATAAATGAAATACTATGACAGTTAAATTATCCGATTCTAAAAATATATCTATTAAAAAATTAACTGATATTATGGATAATGTAACATATTTTATGTTAAAACCTTCTAATTCACTTAAAAATTATAGTATGTTTACTAATCCAGAACCATATATTAAAAGAGCTATGTTAATTAATACATATAAAGGAGATATTAGATCACAATTAATATCTAAACAAAATCCCGGCTCCGCCGGTCATATTTGTCCTATTTGTAGGAAAAAAAATCAACTTTTAGATTTTGATGATATTTCTAATTTAATCAATACTCATGATTCTATATATATAAAAGATAAATATTTCCCCGGTTACACCGGAGATAATATAGGCCCGCCGAAGGCGGGCCCATAATTGAGGTTTTCCCATAATATCTCCTATTTTTCATCTTTAGTAAATAATAAATGATACCGGCCAACGGCCGGCATAATTGTACATAATAATTGTCACAAGATTAAAACTACTTTCGATATAAAATTTTAATAAATTTTTAATTGATTTACTTACTCACTAATTTAATACATTAAATTCTCGCAAAGCGAGTAAATAGATGATATATAATCCATAAAATCAAAATCTATACCCGCCTTCGGTGGGATATATACCTTATGATATTAATAATGTATGGCCGCCTGAATTATTGTTTTATAGGGTATATATATTTTTTTGAGTATTTTACTAGAGGAGCGTAGTGCTATGGAAGTAGCATGCTACGATCTGTGCCGGGGGCTTTCATTTGAAACAATGATTGAATACTCTATGGCGATCAACATTTATTTTAAAAAAAAGAATTGAAATAAAGATATAAATTAGTTATATACCTATTTATTTTTAATAAATATAAAGACTAAATAATTAATATAGCAAATGTTGTACTTAATATTTTTTTTAGTAAATATATAAGACTATATTAATAAAATATATCCATATTATAGTGCTTCTTAACCATATACTATATGAAGGATATATTATTTATATCTAGTGATAGTTAATTTATGACGCCCATAGGGCATATATATTGATATATATAATCTATTATATTTATGTAACTCTAATAAGAAAATAAATATAATTAACTACTTATATGATTTTATAAAATTATATATAAGCCCGCAGCTTAGCTGCGGGCGGAAGTGGTTAAATTTAACTAATTTATTCTGAGAGGAATAATATATTTTATGTTATAATGAATTTTATCTATAAGTCGGTATCGCTCCGCGATTAATTATCCATTTATTATATAAAGTATTGCGATGCGAGTGAAAACGGTTAAGAGTTAATAAAATAATGATCGATTATCATTTTTTTTTTATTTAAGACCGTCGGTAGTATTAGATATCGCTACAGACTGGCTCACTTGTGGGTATCTGAAATGATGCTTAATGTACAGTCGATAAAATACCTACTTTATAGGTATTATAACAGTTTAACTGTTAATATATCTGCCCCCAAAGGGGGCTATATTTAGGATTCTTTGGTCAAATATGGCCTAAATTGATATTTATCTTTTTTTAAGGATAAATCAACAGTATTATTACTGTTTATATCATAAATTTCGCTATATGCTAAAAGTTTTTATATATTTAATTACTATTATTTTTATAAGGATAAAGTTATAATATTAAATATAGATAAATAAATAATAAAGTTTATTATGTAAATATAATGAAGAGATTATTATTTATCTAGGAAAATAATTAGCAGATAACTATGCCCGCCTTCGGTGGGTAAAATTATAAATCATATTAAATGTCATATGTAAAATTTTTATAGATATCTCAGAGACTATATGCGAAATATTATATATATATATATATAAAAAGACATAGTCCATATTATATATAAAATATCCAATTTGATATAACTAGATATTAAAATAGATAAGTTATTAATTCTCCCCGCTACGCGGGGGATCTCATTATGGGTTATTTTTATCGCCCCGCTTCGCGGGGCGATACCGGCCTACGGCCGGCATTATATAATAGCACCCAGAGGTATATGTATGCCTCTTAATATTGCTATATGCTGAAATTTACTCTTTTTCCATATTATGGAATATATATAAATACATGTTTAAATGTCCTAAATGGATTAAAGAAAAAGTAAAAATGTTATATATATGGGTTAATCAGCAAGAAATAAAATTTCCCGGCTGCGCCGGGCATATCCAAAGGGATAAATATATTAAATCTCCAGAGACTATAAGCAATAATATTTTATGTCATAAATCCCTTATTTTTATAAAAAAATATCATATATCAAATAAAATAAATTTAGTAACTAATAAAACTATATCAGAACATTTACCTAATAAATATAAACCTAATAATAATGAACAATTAGGTCATTATTTAGCTGGATTAATTGATGGTAATAGTTATTTTGATAATAAAGGTAATTTAATTATAAATTTACATTCTAATGATATATCAGCAGCTTATTGATTAAAAAAACAAATAGGTTATGGTAAAGTTAAAAATATAGATTCAAATATTAAATCACCATATAAAAATGGTACAAATTTTATAATTACTCATACTAAAGGTTTATTATTTATTTTAGAATTAATTAATTATAAATTAAAAACTTTTGATAAATATAATCAAATTATGAATAATTTAATTAATAATCCTAAACAAGAATGTGGTACTTTATTTTTAAATAAACATAATGGATCTTTTCATTATGATAATGAGGGGCCGAAGGCCCCTGAATCATCCACGGATAATTCTTCTATTGATTTAAATATAAAATTTAATAATCATTGATTATGTGGTTTTATTGATTCTACTGGTTCCTTTAATATAGATATACATAATATTTATAAAGATAGAAATTATGATGATATTATTGATTTTTCTTTAAATTTCATATTAATACATGAAAATTTTGATTTATTAAATAAAATTAATAAATTCATAAACCATTTAGATAAATCATATTCAATAATAAAAGAAAATGAAAATAGATATAAATATATAACTAAATCATTTGATATATTTAAATTTATAATTAATTATATTAATAAATATCCTTTAGTATCATATAAATATTTAAATTATATATTAACAAGAAAAATATTTGTAATTAAACAAAATAAAATAAAATTAACGATAGAAGATATTAATAAAATTAAAAAAACATCTATAAAATTAATAAAAATAGATAGTGGGAAATAAATAAAATATAAGATATAGTCCAAAAAAAAATAAAAAAGATACATTATAATAATACCAGGATTTGGGATAATATCACATATCGTATCTACATACAGTAAGAAGCCTATCTTCGGGGAAATAGGAATGTTGTACGCGATGGGATCAATCGGTCTTTTAGGTTTCTTAGTTTGAAGTCAAATAGTGGCTTTCCTTGAATGTGAATTTAAGGTAATAAAACATCACTATAAGCTGAAAAATTTGTTATTTATTTAATACTTTATTTTATATTTTTAAAGTTATAATTTAAATAAATATAATAATCAGCTGGTAACTTTATATATATATGCTATTCTTAGTCATATAAAAAGAAACCTCAGAGACTATATGTGGTGATACTTATTTAAATAATCAGTAAGTATAAGATATAGTCCATAAGTATATATGTTATAAACAAAAAATACTTAGCACCATATGTATGTAGTAGGATTAGATATTGATACTAGAGCTTATTTCACATCGGCTACGTGCGCCATTTTATTGTTAAACTTAATGTGTAATATATTACACCTTCAAATATTTTCTAATTATAAAATTAATCACCCCCGCTTCGCGGTAAATCTTTACAAAGTTAAATCTAATTTACATATAAAAAGATTCTTATCTACTAATTCAGAAAATAAATGTAAAGATTTAATTTTATATGATTATAATAACAAAAGATTAACATTTAATTTTAAAAAAGGTATTATTACTCGTAAAGAAAGAGATATCTTATTATTAAGTAAATATCATAAAAGTATGTTAATAGGTATGTTATTATCTGATGGATGAATGCATTTACATAAAGTTTGAAATCCAGCTGTTGGATTTAAACAATCTATAAAAAATTTTGATTATTTATGGTGAGTATTTTGTGAATTATCCTATATTTGTTCAAATATACCTCATTTAACAAAAAATATAAAAAGAGGTAAATTATTTTATGCTGTACAATTTACAACACGTAAATTAGTTATCTTGAATGAAATAAAAGATATTTTATATTATAAAAATAGTAATAGAAAATGTATAAAATTTGATTTATTAGATCATATGGATTATGTAGTTTTAGCTCATTGAATTATGGGGGATGGTTCTAGAAGGAATCAAGGTTTAACTATTTGTACTGATAATTTTAATATTAATGAAAATATATTAATTCAAAATATTTTATATATTAAATTTGGTATTAAAACTACTTTACAAAAAAATAAAGATAAATACAGAATATATATTAATCGTATAGAATTAAATAAAATTATACCTAAAATAGCTCCATATTTTTGTAAATCATTTTTATATAAAATAAATTTTTAACTATTATAATTTTATTTATTTTCGGAAAATATTAAATAGGAATTTTATATATGTGAATAATAATTTATCCCATTTGGAATAAATAATCTCTTTAGAAGATTAATTATGTAAAAGATAATAGCCCGCTACGCGGGCTATCTTTCTCTCCGAGGGAATAATTTTATATTTTGAAGTAAAACATTAGACTTAGATACTTAAAGTAATTTAAGATTGACCACAGCATGTCTAAAAAAGGGAATTATAAAATTCATCCCTGAGTTAAGATTTATATGGTTATTCAATATATATATAAGTATATATCTTCCCTACCTTCTTTGGAAGAGGATATATAAATTGATATATAATAGTAGCTGATTATATATAGGAAAATACAATTATTATATATATATAATGACCTAAGTAGATATATATTTAAGTTTAAGAAGAATTTGGGATTGACCAAATATCGAAAGTATTTGGTTAACGGAAGATCCATAGTAATTATAATAATAAATAAGTTTTATAACTATATCATAAGTTATAATACAAATAGATATATATATAACCAGTTTGGTTATATAAGATATATATCTTTTTATTAAATATACACATCCGCAGCAAAGCTACGGGTTATGAAGGGATCTAGTTATATATTTAATATATAATGGAGAGCTATATGCTATGAAAGTAGCACGTATAGTTCGGGAAAGGTTTTTTAATTAAGCTTTTATTTTTTATTATAACCCTTAAAAATTTTACTTTATATTTATGTAGAAGGGACTTATATGTATAAATAAAAGAGGATTAATCTACTATTTCACAATGGTAATTGCCGTCCCAACAGGTATAAAAATTTTTAGTTGAATAAAAAATAATCCTTTAGCAAGATTGTAAATTAGCTGTTCAACAAATTATTATTAATAAAAAAATTTTAAGTTGGATTTTATGATATGGGTAAACCCCACATATTAATAATATAAATGGGCAAATTCGGGGGAAAACCTATAATTAAAATAAGTAATAATTATAGGTCAATCGACGAGCTAAATCATATATATAGAAATTTTATATGTAAAAGTGTAGAGATTAGACGCTCATTGATAATCTAAGTTATATACCATTATTATGAAATATAATATGATTATTTAAGGTTTAATCCAAAAGCCAGTAATGGTTTAAAGTTAAATTTAACTTTAACAATAATAAACTATGATTCTCTGGATCCCCCCGCGTAGCGGGGGTATTAATAACTTTTAGGGTTAATTAGTTATATTATTGATTTATTTAACTAGCTAGTTATATTATATATAACAGAATCTGAAATGATTAAGGTTAATAAAGAGCAACTATTTATGGAGGAGAAGTAAGATTAGCAGTACCTATGTTATTTGCATTAGGTTTCTTATTCTTATTTACTGTCGGTGGATTAATATCCTGTTAGTCCACTTTAAAGATCACTATATGCTAGTAATTTTTTATAATAATACTACTCTAAATAAGTAAAAATGTATTATTTTGAACAATTAGCAGGAAACCAACTGATTTATTATTTTCGCTTATGGCGGGCATATATCTTAGTAGGATCTTCAGAGACTATACGTGGTCCATATAACAAAAATTTAATGGTATCCCCGGCCTACCGGCCGGGCATTTATAAGGTTAATAAATATTGTTATGAGAAGATATAGTCCAAATTATAATTTAAACCCCTATACCTTTTTAGGAGCATATATATATTAGATTAATTAGTAATGAAAGTGAATAAAATAAAATCTATTGAATTTAATATTAATCAATTATCCCTAAAGGGGATAAACTATCTAAAGATAATTGAGGAAATTTATTAAGGTTAAAAAATATAATTTTAAATCAGGCCGCCGAAGGCAGCCGGATATAATGTCCTGGGGCATTAAATTCTATTCGTTATTTTTCAATAAATACTTTAAAAAATAATAAATCTACAAAAGAAATAAATTTTATGGTATCCCCGTCCGAAGGACGGGGATACCCGCTCCGCGGGGGAATTAAAAGATAAAGATATTTTAATCAAACCTATATTTATTTATGAAAATTTAAAAAAAGATAGATTAAAAATATTTAAAGATCAAAAAAAATAAATATGATAGAGTTATATCAACAGAAAATCATTAAATATTAATCATTCAATAATAAAAAAATATGCTAAAATAAATGGTAAATATATGAATTATATATTTAGTTATAAATTATTTCGCTCCGCGAAATGATAGCCCGCGGAGCGGGCCATTATTTCTATAAAATAATGATAACTTAAATTATTCCCTCGGAATAATTTATCCCCCTCAGGGGGATAAAATTGTAATAATTATTCCTTTTAAAAAGGGGGGAAATTCTTTAGATTTAAATATCCTATAGGGGATATCAGTTCTGTTATGTTATGATTATGATCATGATAGAACTAATATAATTTTGTAACGGGAGTTATGTTATCTAACGCCAGTATAGACGTAGCGTTCCATGATACGAGAAATCGTATTCAAAATATAAAAAATAATAATAAAAAGAAAATAAAAGTCTTATCTTATTCTTATATTTTCAGTAAAATTATAATAAACTTAAAAATAAAAGAGTTAAGTGAATATAAAAATATGTTATTATTAAAAAAACAAATAAAAAATAAGAATAACAAAATTTCAGATAGTTTAATACATCATAATATAGATTTATATAAAAACAATATAAATGAGATAAATTCTAAGGGAATAGGGTCTAATAATTTAAAAATAAATGATATTAGCCCGCAGCATGCTGCGGGCTATATAGAACAATTTTTTGTAGGTTTATTAGAAGGAAAAGGTATTATAACAGTTGATTATATAAATGATAAAAAAAAACGTGTAAGAATATTTATATCTTTAATTAATATAGATTCAAATCAAGAATTAATTGATTTATTAGTTAAATATATAGGTGGGAAAAAAGTTATAGAAAAAAATCATAAATATGTAACATGAATTGTTTCAAGTAGATCAGATTTATCTAAAGTATTTATTATTTTAGCTAAATATCCTTTATTATCATCTCATAAATTATATCAATTAGATTTTGCTAAATATTTTATAAATAATAATTCTAATATTTCTAAAGGTCAATTTATTAAATTAAGAAATAATAAATATATTACACTTAATAAAGAAAATTTATATTTATCATCTATTTTTTATCATCATAATAATAATAATGATGATAATCCTTTACATTATAGAGGTAATCAATTATTTATTCCTTATTATTTCCCTGCTTGATTATCTGGATTTATAGAAGCAAATGGGGAATTTAAAAAAGTTAAAAATATAAAAGGAATGCCCGTCCGAAGGACGGGGATACCCCCGCTCCGCGGGGGAATTAAACCTAAATGTATAATTGATCAAATTAAAGATATCTATATTTTAAAAGCTATTAATTTATATTTAGAAAATTCTAATCCCGGCGGAGCCGGGCATAATATAGATCAACAAACTAATGATTCTTTTATTAATCCTTCTAATGATCTTAATACCCATTTATTTATTTCTAATAAACATAGTTTAAATATTTTAAATAATCATTTTAAATTATACCCTTTATTAGGTTATAAATACTCTCAATATATTTTATGATATAAAAAACAAAATCCTTCAGATTTTTAAGATCTTTTCTTGTGATTTTATTTTTATAAAATATATATCATCTATACTTTATTATAAACATATTTTTATATTTTTATATTTTTATATTTTTATATTTTTATATTTTATATTTTTATACATTTTTTCATTGATTTATTTATTTATTAAAATAGTAAATCATAAATTCAAGTGTCTTGAGGTCACACTTCAAAAATATAAATAAAGAATATCTCAATATGGGATAATATCGGAAATATTTCCTTCCAGAGGAGATATCAATATCCAATATGGCCCCGCCGAAGGCGGGCGATATTATGGGGCAATTGAAACCCACATATTTGGAATAAATATACATTTTATTCTATGAGATTATTTTATTTATATTGGTTATAATATGTAAAAACAAATGTTATTATAGCTAACGGTGAAGGTTTTAATATTGGTTTCTGAACGCAACCATACTACGGGTATTAAAATTAATACCGTGTAAGTTTATAAACTGGCCCGCAGCAAAGCTGCGGGCAAAGGTATATATATTTGTCTTTTAGTTGAATATATATTATCCCTACGGGGTACAAATGTTTATTTACTATGTAGAGACTAGACGTTGTGTTAATAAGTAAATAACCTATCTAATAGTATTTAATTTACCGGCTCAGCCGGATATCATTTATATGGTAGGTTTACTTATTAAAAGATATAGTCCAAATTTATTACTGAATTTTATTTAATACGATTAAATATATTCAATTTAACTTATTACGTTGTGGGATTTTTATAGTAAATGCCCCACCTAAAATAAATTAAAATTATGTAAATAAATAAGATAAAATTCAATGATATCTATTTATATAAAAAAATGATTTATAAAATTGACAATATGCGGGAAAATATATTTTTAAGTTTATATTTACTATACCCGCCTTCGGCGGGATTTATTCATTAATAGTCAAAATAATATATAAGACTTATCAATTACCCGGCCGGTAGGCCGGTATATATCATTGATATGTAAAACTTGTAACTATTTTATAGTTCAAATATATAATCCGCAGAATTTATATACGCCCGCCCGCAGCAAAGCTGCGGGACAAATCTAAATATATATTCGTATGTATATATAATTCTCAGAGACTATTTGTCAATCGTAATAAAAAAATTCACTCCCACGGAGTGTATCATTATTTATGAAAATATAGTCCTTTATTTTATGATAAATATCGAGATTGATCTAAGGTATACCTATAAATATATCAAGATATTTTTATAATTTAAAAATAGCATTTCCATTATGTATTATCTATGGGAGCATTATTCAGTTTAGTAGGAGGTTACTATTACTGAGGACCTGCAATGTTCGGTTTACAATATAACAAAGTTTGAGCAGAAATTCATTTCTGACTATTGTTTATATCTGTAAATATTATTTTTTTACCTATGCATTTTTTAGGTTTAAACGGGATCAACTTTGGTGTCCTTATTAAATTTTTTATAAACTTTATAATTGTTATTAATCATATAAATGAAATAATAATAAAAGAATAAAAATAGATTGGGTGAATTGCAAGAAAATCTTATAAAAAAGACAATTTGCAGCGAAGCATATAGTTTTACATTAATTATGAGGGTTACACCCTCATGATTCACTCCGAAGGAGTAAATTATTCCCGATGATTATATCCCCGGCTACGCCGGGATAAATTATTCTAGGGTAATAATAAAGTTATATGAACGTTCAACGACTAGATAATAAGTAAAATAATGGGATGTAATAAATTTTTTCCTTTCAAAAAGGGTATATGATTTATATATCTAATGCCGGCCGGGAGGCCGGTATATCCCGCTGAGCGGGACATTAAAAATGATTTATCCAAGAGTACCCAATATTTAAAATATATATTTTTAAATAAAGACATAGTCTGAACTATATAGTGATATATAGAATTATTATTTAAATGATAATAAATATCCCTAAATTAAGAGGGGTTTCACCCCTCATGATTATATCCCGGCTCAGCCGGGATAAATTAACTCCCACGGAGTATATAATCCCCGCGAATCAAAACGGGGGAAATCATTTTATGATAAAAAATGCCCGGCGGAGCCGGGAATTTAGGTATTTTAACAATTAAACATTATTTGGCCTCGTCGTATACCACAATATCCTGATGCATTTGTTGGTTGAAACTATATTAGTAGTATAGGTTCAGCTATATCTATAATATCAGTTATAGTTGGTTTAAAAAGTGTACAAATACAATTAGAAAATGGAGAGAATGAGGAAGTTGAAATCCAAGTTACTCCTGATTTTATAGAATCTAATTTAACTAGAAATACTAGAGATTCTGACTTAGAGTTAATTTTAACTAGACCTGCAGAGTATCACACATTCAGTGAATTACCTGTATTAATAGCACCTGTTAAATAATTAACCCAATAAAGAATGGTAATATATACTACATCATTTTTATTTAACATTTTTAAATAGATATATTTATCTATATATATTCATATATTAAAAATAATAAAAAATATATAATAACTAAATTAGAATTGTAACAGATGAGCATAATTCAATAATATGAGAAATTATATATTTCCTGAAGTAATAAATTTTTCTATATCAGGGTATTTTTTAAATAGTCTACTTTTCTATTAATACCTTATATATTATCTTTAGTTGATTTAACTTAAGAGGGTACATATATGAATATATAATCCATAAGGATTCTAAATTATATCCCCTAAAGGGGTTATATCGTTTTTTATACACGCTTAAAGCGAGTAATTAAATTAAGTCCAACTTAGTAAGTGAATTTCTTTCTTAAATTGATATATTATACCGTATATCTAATCTTTAATATTTAAAACAATTTTACCTTATAAAAGGCTATAACATTTATAAACAATAGATAATAATTCTATTCTTTATCCTCACCTAAAGGGTTTGTGGTTTTATCCTGGGTATTATCATATAATTTAACACGTCTTACATGTTGATTTAATATTACCATTCATTTACCTTCCATTACAATAGGTTTATTCATTATACGATTTCATGTAGTTTTACTAGTACCTAATAATTTAACTAACTCTTCAATTTTCACACATAATACTAATGTTCCATCTGGTTTACGAACTTCATAAATAAATGTATTATTATTATTTTGAACAACTTTACCTGTTAATGTATCTATAACTAGACCATCTTTTAAATATTTAAACCGCGGTTCATATTTTATCTTATATAATAAATTATTAATCTCAGATTCACTAACGTTATAATTTATTTCACCATTAGGTAATTTTTCAGTAAATAAATCATTTGGGGGTGATAATTTTGCATTTGATAAATGTCCCCGCGAAGCGGGGGGATTATATCCCCCGAAGGGGGATAAATTAAAGTCATTCATAGTATAACTTAATTTAAGAAGTGTTTTATTTAATTCAGGATATAAATGTAAACCATAATATCTGGCTTTTGCTATAGTTTCTAATTTCTCAAAGTCTAATTTTTTTTTTGATATAAATAAAGGAATTATAGATCTTATAAAAGGTAAAAAATAATGGTATAATATATAAAAATCATTTAATCCTAAAATATAACTAGGTTTAGTATTTGATTTTAGATTGGCTTTATTATATTTTATTGTTATTCCTTCTCCTTTACCATTAAGTAATTTATATAATGTATATTTATCAAAATAAAATTTTTTTATTAAGAATTCTTTAATAGCTTCTAAAACTTGTAATTGAACATCAGTTAATTTTAATGTAAAAATTGGGCTTAATCTATCACGATTTATGTGAAAAGAACCTTTATGCTCTATTAAACCTAATAATCAAAATTTGTTAATTTTTATATGTTCGGATCAACTAATACCTATATATGATTCTAAATTAAAATTAGTTCTATTATTATTCATTCTTTTTTTATAAGAAACTATTTCATCCAATACATCAGTAGCTTTACCTTTTCTATTTTTATAAATATTATAAGCTTTTTTTCAATCTAAGTAATCTAAATATTTAGACGTATTTAATTTATAGGTATCAAAAATTTCTATTAGTTCATCTATATCTTTAGGATTTTTTATTAAAAATGTACATGTAGATGTCTTTTTTTCAATTCTAACATCACTCATACATAAATTTTCTTGTATATAATATAATACATTAATATCATCTATATGCAAATTAAAACTGAATCTAAAACTTATACTAGATTGTCCTCCTTTTAAAATTCTTGTAGATATTAAAAAATTAGATTCTCCATCGACAAAACCTATAAATCAATTTAAAAATTCATAACTCCTTAAATTGGATGTTTTTTTTAATTTTGTTATATTCATTTTATTTATTATTTTTTAATTACTTTAAATAATGATGATAATCATGATGACTATAACCATTACTTTATTATATATTCATTTTACGTTTAAATTTGGAATTGAACCAAAATCGATGTATTAACAGTACATTGCTTTACCACTAAGCTATATAAACTTACATTTTTTGTATAGATAAATATAAGGGCCCAATATATAACTATTATTACAATCTAAATAACTTTTATATATACCTTTTCTTTATTATTATTACCTATATATTCATATATTTTATCATAAATAAAACAAGATATAATATAAGCGGGTCATGTATATTATCTCATTGGGAATCGAACCCAAATAATTACTTTAGAAGAGTAATGTTCTAACCATTGAACTATAAGACATAATTCACCTAAATAATGTTTAATATCAGGTATATAAAAAAAATAGAGAAAAAGATAACCCCCCGATATAGTTATAGATAACTATTTAAATTTCCCCCCCCAATAGGGGGGATATGATAAAATATAAAATATGTTATATATAAAAATTGATAAAGGTAAATGATAAAATATTAAGGTATTTATCATATATATGGTTATATAAATAACATATGATTTATAAAAATAAGAAAATATGTGTTTATTTACGATAAAGTGACAATAAGTTAATTTGGTTAAACTCTGGTACTTCCAATACTATAATACGTGTTCGAGTCACGTTTGTCATAAAAAGAAAAAAATATACGATAATAAGAATATATATGTATATAAAGAACATTGTTATTCATGGTTGAATAGACTGATTGCAAATTAGTTCTTTAAGGGTTCAATTCCCTCAATGTTCTAGTTGATTTCAAGTTATAAAATAATACTTTGATTTATTTAATTTTATTTTATTAGATTTAAATTTTACTTAATCTTGATATATCTAACAGATTGTTGCGTAATTGGTAACGTATCTACATTGGGTGTAGGGCTATGGGGGTTCAAATCCCTTCAATCTGAAGATTAATATTTAATAACACATATCTAATATGATATAATACCCTTTGGGTTAATATGGGGCCGTCTTCGACGGCCCGATATTATAGGGTTTTCCCTAAATATGGCCCCCAATAGGGGGCGATATTATAAATATTTCCCCGCCTCCAGCGGGGATAATATCGGCCCGCCTTCGGCGGGCCCATATTTAAATATGTTTTTATTTATCCTTTTAATTAATTAATAAATTATGCCACAATTAGTTCCTTTTTATTTTTTACATTTATTAACTTTTGGTATTTTAATTTTAACTATTTTAATATTTATTACTTCTAAATATTTATTACCTAATATATTAAGATTATTAATAGCTAGAATTTTAATAATAAAATTATAAATATATATAATACCGATAATCGGTATACCCACAATACGGGATATTATACTAAAAATTATACCTAAAATTAGATAAATGGCCCCGCTTCGCGGGGTCAGGCGATACGGCCGTCATTATATATTATATATATATAAAGTCCCGCAGCTTTGCTGCTGGTGGGAGGTATGTTTTTTTATAAAAATGGTTAGTTTAATTAACTTAGACCTTAAATACATATAAGTTATTAAGGAAATTAAAAATAAAAAAGATATGTTTTTTTCACCTTTAGATCAATTTGAAATTAAACCTTTATTAACTATAAATAATATTATAACATTAAGTATATCTAATTATGTTATATATTTATCAATAGTAGCATTTATTATATATGGATATAATATTTTATTAAATAAATCATATTTAGGATGAAATAGATGAGGTATAGCTATATTAGCTATATATGATACTATATTAAATATGGTTAAAAGTCAAGTAGGTTCACGTGGAGGAATTTATTTCCCATTAATATTTACTTTATTTAATTTTATATTAATAGCTAATGTAGTTTCAATGATACCTTATTCATTTGCTATATCAGCACAAATAGTAGCAATTATATCATTAAGTTTAACATTATGATTAGGTTTAACTATAATAGGATTTGTAAATCATGGATTAGGTTTCTTTTCATTATTTGTACCAACAGGTACACCATTAGCTTTAGTACCAGTTTTAGTTTTAATAGAAACTTTATCTTACAGTTCTAAAGCTATATCATTAGGATTACGTTTATCAGCTAACATATGACAATGTGTTTAAAAGCCAAATTCCGGGGAAGCCCTAAAGCTTTAATAACCAAAGTATTTAAGGAAACTTTTATACCGGCTTGATTAATGACTCAAGGTATGGTAATATCATTAAAGATTTATAAATATAAAATTCTTACCTGTAACATGCTACAGGTTATATAATATTCAATCTCCCCCCAGAAACCCCCATTTTTGGTGAGGGAATTATCGAGATGATTCATGTTTTACATAAATTATCTCTTTTAGGAGTTATTATTCTTAAATTATATTTATTAAATGGGTGATCGCGGATCTAAATCATTAATAAAAAGAGGTTTTATTTCTCAATAAAACTAGTATTAAACTGTATATTTCTTTAATAAATCTATATGTTTGATATATTTATTAATGTAAAAGAGCAACGAGTAGATGGTTTTTTGATATATATATCTATATAAGTTATATATGTTATAAGGTGTACTCTAATCGCCAGGAAACTGGTTCTTAAGCCAAAATGCTGATATAAAACAGTAAGTAATTTAAGATTAAAGAAATTTTATCCCCTACGGATATCTAATTATCCATTTATTGTTTTTATATATTTTTTAATAAAAAATAATAAATAAGGGAATTAATTAGGAGGGGTTTCACCCCTCCTGATTATATTCCGGCTACGCCGGAATAAATGGCCCGCTTCGCGGGCGATTATATCCCCTGGGGGATAAATTAGTTCAAATTGATTGTCAGGACATTTGTTAATGTTAATATTAGGTTCATTAATATTAAATTTAATGAGCTCATCTATATTAGGTTTTGTTAGTGGATTTATACCTATGGCAGGTGTTATAGCTATAACTATTTTAGAATTTGCTATCGCTATGATACAAGCTTATGTTTTCTGTATCTTATTTAGTGGTTATTTAAAAGACGCTATTTATTTACATTAAATGACCCCGCAAAGCGGGGCAGATTATATCCTCTGAAGGGGATATATTATTACTTATATATCTCTTATATATATAGAGATACTCATATATTCATATATACATATTTTACTTATATATCTTATAACTTTTGTATCATATATTTCTTTATCAATCTCTTATAAATCTATGATATAATTAATGCCGGCGGGCATTATATAAAGTTCTAAATATACAAACAGATATAAAATAGTAATAGGTAAAAAAAAGAAATAATATATATCAAATATCTTAAGTAGGAATAATCTAAAAACTATTACCTTAGAGTTAGTTGTTATTATATAATATAATTAATATATATTCATATATATAGAATCCTACGTAACTAGTAAAATTTTACCGAGAAATGGTCCCGCGAAGCGGGGCAGATTATATCCCCCCAGGGATAAATTATGTCCTTCTGAGATGATTCCTCCATTATGAGGGGTTTCATCCCTCATGATTAATGTTACACATAAATTATGTCCTTCTAACATGATTCCCCCATTATGAGGGGGTTCCACCTCATGTTTATATCAATTATGTCCTTCGGATATCATTAATGGCAAATTTACCATAAATGATGCTTCACTCCTACAGAGTAAATTATATGAATAGATAAATATCTTAATTTTAGAAAAAAAAAACATATTTGTAAAGTAAAAAGTCTTTAATATAGAAAAGATTCTTTCTTATAAAAATTATAAGATTAATAAAAAACTAGTTAATATGTTGTGATTTAATAGTTATAAAATCTAAATCATTTTGAATAAAATCAATATTAGGTAAAAGTATTTTACTATAACCTGATTTATTTTTAGAATTTTCTATTAATAAATAAGGTGGTAAATTATCCCCCGCTTTGCGGGGGATGATTCCCCCTCCGGGTAAATTATTAGGATCTAAATTTAAAGATGTTGATATATTTTTAATAAAAGTTTCATGAAATTGAAATAAAAAATTTTTATCATTATAAAAATTAATGTATATTAATGTTAAATTATCTTTTAATATATTTATATCCTTTATACTAGTACCAAAACAATCATGTATAGATGTAAAATTACCACTGAAATCATGTCTTTTATATAATTGATCAATTAAAAGTATTAAACTATTAGCATCTAAAGAATGAATCAAATTAGGCATAAAAGCTAACATATTTTTATTTAAATTAGGTTCATCATTATCAAAAAATCTAATTTGAAAAGAACGTTTATTATATTTAGATATTATGATTCTAACGTTATTATAATTTTTATAAAATTGATTAATAGCTAAACCGTTAGGTAATACTCAAGGAATAGGTGTTCTAAGTAATGAATAAATTTTAGCAACTTGTTTAAGATAATTAGTAAATTTCTTAACAAAAGGGTATTTTAAGTTAATAATAAACTGTATTTTAGAAACTAAATACATAATTTCTTTATAAGAATAATAAATAGATTCATCATTATTATAATAATATAAATCATCTTTCTTAATAAAAACTTTTAAAACTTCATTAAACAGAGTAAGGCTGCTAGCATTATAAGGAATAATCATAATACATTTTTTAATCATATCTCTATGAATATTACCTTGTGATATTTTAATAGCTTCAGGTTCATCTTTAATAGTTTTAAGATGTTCGATAAGATTTTCCATTATAAACATATACCAGTCATTAATACTATCCTTTAAACCAATATTATTTAAATTAACTTTATTACAAAGATCAGCACTTCTACAAAGCATACCTATATGTTGAAAACCACTACATGTAGCATCTAACATCATTATATAATTAGAAGGATATTCCTTATATCCTTTATTAAAATAGTCACAATATTTCCTATATTCGATACAAAATCTTATGAAATCTAGAGGTTCTTTAGCATTAGATCATAACTCTAAATTTACAAAATTATATAAGTTAAATTCGTTGTTATGAACCCATTCTAATTTGTCATTAAAAGATCCTTTTATACCATAAGAAGAAGCTCCAGAAACCATAAAAATATTAATTGATTCTTTATCTTTTTCAAAATTTATATTGATAGTTTTACTATATTCTAATAAAGATTTACTTAAATGGTTACCTTGATAAGAAAAACTTGTAACCTCACTATAAAGTCTACCTCTAAAATCCATTCTAAGAGGGTAGTAAAAACTTGAAACATTTTTTAATAAATCTACCACACTCATTATAGTCATATCGTTTAAATAAATACCTTTAAATGATTCAATTTCTTTTTCGGATGCACCACTAGATATAAATTCTTCATATTGATTATAATCTATATAAAATTTATATTTATCATTGTATTTCAAAATTATATTTAAGACTTCT